TTTTTTCTTAAAACATAGTATAATGTATGTTGTTATAGTATAATATATATTGTTATACAAAGTAAAAACAAATAAATACCTTAAAAAAAATAGCATCCATAGCTGAACGGTTAAAGCACCCAACTCATAATTGGAGAATTCGCAGGTTCAACTCCTGTTGGATGCACAAACAAAATTTAAAATTACTAAAAATAAAATAAAAAAAACTTACTAATATTATTAATTAATAAATAAGCTTAATAAAAAAAAAAGTATATTTATAATATTTATTTTTTCTGATACAATAAAAAAATATTTAAAAATATTTTTTAATAAAAAGGAGCAAAAAATAATTATGGATGAGGTAAAATATCCAGTACTTACAGAAAAAACAATTCGTTTATTAGAAAAAAATCAATATACTTTTGATGTTAATAAAAAATCGACTAAAACACAAATAAAAAAATGGACTGAAAATTTCTTTAATGTAAAAGTAAAAGCAATAAATAGTCATATACCTCCAAAAAAAAAAAAAAAAATAGGTCCAATTATAGGACATTCAATACGTTATAAACGAATGATTATTACACTTCAATCGGGTTATTCTATTCCACTATTTTCAAACAAATAAACTTTTTAATTTTATCTACCTTATTTATGACTATACGTTTATACAAAGCCTATACTCCGGGCACACGAAATCGTTCTGTACTAAGTTTTGAAGAAATAGTTAAATCTCATCCACAAAAAAAACTAACTTTTCAAAAACATAACAAACAAGGACGTAATAATCAAGGAATTATTACTAGCCGATATAAAGGAGGAGGTCACAAACGTTTATATCGTCAAATTGATTTTAGACGAAATAAAAAAAATATATCAGGAAACATTACAAGTATTGAATATGATCCTAATCGTACTGCAAATATATGCTTAGTAAATTATGAAGATGGAGAAAAAAGATATATTTTACATCCTCGCGGAATAAAAATTGGAGATACAATTATTTCTAGTAATGAAGCTCCTATTTTAATAGGAAATGCCTTACCTTTGAGTGCGGTTTGAATTATTTTTTTACGTAATTGGAAAAAACCAAGTAGATTTGCAGTAAAATCTATAAATCTAACAATAATTAAGTACTAATAAAAAAAAATTAGTACCATAACCTTGAAAGGAAACTAAAAAGGAACAACAGCCTGTGTTATAATTTTTTACTAAAATATTTTAATATGATAATAAAAAATTTAAAGATATTATAATATGGAGAAATTTTTATTTTAACTTAAGCATATAATAAAATATTGGCAACACTTATTTTTTATTTAATACATAAAAATAAGTTAATCACATTCAAATTGATGGTCAAAGGCAATTTTGAAACTGTAAAGTGATTTAAAAAAAAAAAAAAAGCCTCCTAAGTTATTAATTAAACAAAAAATGTTAACGTAAATCTATAAAGTCATTCAGTTTAACGTTATACAAAAAAGTACGTTAGATGATGAAAAAACTAGGATGTATATAATTAAAAAAAATAATAATCATAATTAAAATTATTACCAATTATATAACAAAATATACATCTAGAAAGCTGTATGCCTTGAGAAAGGCTTGTACAGTTTGGGAAGAGACTTTATTTCGGTATAAAAAAAAAAAGTCTACTTCAACCAATATGCCTTTAGGCACTGCTATACACAATATAGAAATAACACCTGGAAAAGGTGGACAATTAGTCAGAACTGCTGGAACTGTAGCGAAACTTATTGCAAAAGAAGGTAAATTAGCTACTTTACGATTACCTTCTGGCGAAGTTCGTTTAGTATCTCAAAATTCTTTAGCTACAATTGGACAAATTGGAAATGCTGATACTAGTAATAAAAGTTTGGGTAAAGCCGGATCAAAACGATGGTTAGGAAAACGTCCTCGAGTAAGAGGCGTTGTTATGAATCCTATAGATCATCCTCATGGAGGCGGTGAAGGACGAGCTCCTATTGGAAGAAAAAAACCATTAACACCATGGGGTCATACTGCACTTGGAACAAGAACTCGAAAAATTAAAAAATATAGTAATCCTTTAATTTTACGTCGGCGTAAAAATGGATAATTAATTTTGAAAAAAAAAAAATATATATATACATAAAAACAAAAGGTAGTTGGTAATGACACGTTCACTAAAAAAAGGCCCTTTTGTAGCTGACCATTTACTAAAAAAAATTGAAAATCTTAATTTAAAAAAAGAGAGAAAAATTATAGTTACTTGGTCTCGCGCATCCACTATTGTACCCACAATGATTGGACATACTATTGCTGTTCATAATGGACAAGAACATTTACCTATTTATATAACAGATCGTATGATAGGTCATAAATTAGGAGAATTTGCACCTACACGAAATTTTCGAGGACATGCAAAAAGTGACAAAAAATCTCGTCGTTAATCGTTAATTAGGAGGTAAGGCTCAATGAAATATGACAAAGAAAATTTAGAAGCCAAAGCTTTAGCCAAACATATACGTATGTCTTCTTATAAAGCTCGAAGAGTAATTAATCAAATCCGGGGTCTTTCATATGAACAAGCACTTATGATATTAGAATTTATGCCTTATCGAGCATGTTATCCTATATTACAATTAATTTCTTCGGCAGCAGCAAATGCAAGTAATAATTTAAAAATTAATAAAGCTAATTTAATTATAAGTGAAGCACAAGTAAACAAAGGAGTTGTTTTAAAAAGATTTCAACCAAGAGCTCAAGGACGAGGATATCCTATTCAAAAACCTACTTGTCATATAACTATTGTTGTAAAAACTAAAAATCAGTAAAAAAAGTAATGCTAACATCATTTAAAAACTAATATCATTTAGAAAGGAAGAAAAGAATGGGACAAAAAATTAATCCACTTGGTTTTCGTCTTGGTGTGAATCAAAACCATCATTCTTATTGGTTTGCAAAACCAAAAAATTACTCTAAACTTTTGCAAGAAGATCAAAAAATACGTTCTTGTATTGAAGATTATATCTACAAAAATATAAGAAATTCTTCAAATTATGGAGGAATTGCACGTATTGAAATAAAAAGAAAAACAGATTTGATTCAAGTTGAAATACAAACCGGATTTCCTGCATTATTGATAAAAAATCGTAATCGTGGTATTGAACAATTAAAAAAAGATGTACAAAGTATGTTAACTTCCGGAGATCAAAAACTTCAAATGACTTTAACAGAAATAACAAAGCCATATGGAGAACCTAATATTCTTGCGGAATATATTGCTTTACAATTAGAAAGTCGAGTTGCTTTTAGAAGAACTATGAAAAAAGCTATTGAATTAGCGAAAAAAACAAATGTAAAAGGTATTAAAATACAAATTGCAGGACGTCTTAATGGAGCTGAAATTGCTCGTGTAGAATGGGCTAGAGAAGGAAGAGTTCCTTTGCAAACTCTTCGAGCTAAAATTGATTATTGTTATTATCCAGCACAAACTATTTATGGAGTATTAGGAATAAAAATTTGGATATTCCAAGATGAAAGATAATGTGTTTTAATTTTTTTTATCTTAATATTAAATTTGCTTTTATTATTTTAAAAATTTATTTATATTTATAATTTTATTAAATTTCAAAAAATTTGCTATGCTTAGTGTGTGAGTCGTTAAAATTGATATTTTTTTTAATCAGCAAAAAAAACTCAATAAATTCCAATATAAACTGGAAACTAATTCTTTGCTTTTTATTGAACTAACTCAATAAATGAATTATTAAATTTCATTTAAATTCTTTTTTCATAAAAAATATTTATGAAGCAAAAAATATTTTATAATAAAAAAATAAAAAATTATTATTAAATTTGTATGGTTAAATTGAAATAAAAAAAAACAGTGTAATAAAAAATTAAAAAAACTTCATTTTAATAATAGTTAATAAAAAAGTTTTGCATCAAAAAAGACTAATAAATTTGATGAAAAAAAAGAAAAAACTCCACTGTAAAAAAAAAAAAACCTAAACGCCTATTTGAAAGTAATGAAAACGACATGATCTATAATTAAACAAAATAAATATTAAATTATATTTAATTATTAGATGGGATGGCGAAAAAAACCAAATTTAAAAAATAAAAAAAAAGTAATAACTAGTTAACTAGTTATTATTAGTTAAAACTAAATGAGTTAATATTCGCCCGTGAAACTTTAATATAAAATTTTACATTGTACTTTATATTATTATTCTTTTTTTACTAATTTACTAAAATTTATGTACTAAAAACGAATATTAAAAAAATAAAATTTACAATAATATTTTTCATGAGAAGCCGGATGAAAGAAAACCTTCATATCCGATTTTGAAATAGAGACAAAAAATCGACTATAACCCTAAAAGAACAAAATTTCGTAAACAACATCGAGGACGAATGAAAGGAATATCTACTCGAGGTAATTCTATTTGTTTTGGTAAATTTGCCCTTCAAGCATTGGAACCAGCTTGGATTACTTCTCGACAAATAGAAGCAGGACGACGAGCAATTACGCGTTATGCACGTCGTGGTGGAAAATTATGGATACGTATATTTCCAGATAAATCTATTACTATGCGACCTGCAGAAACACGTATGGGTTCAGGAAAGGGATCACCAGAATATTGGGTATCTGTTGTTAAACCAGGTAGAATACTTTATGAAATAAGTGGAATACCAGAAACTATTGCTAAAGCGGCTATGAGAATCGCAGCATACAAAATGCCTATACGTACTCAATTTATTACTACTACACTTATAAAAAAAACTAATAAAGAAAATTAAATATAACTACAATGTTATCTAAAAAAAAAACAATAATTATAAAAATAATTAAAATTAGTAAGATTTTATTTTGTAATTCTTTTTCTCTCCCCCCCCTTTTTTTTTATTTAAAAGGGGGTTAAAAAAAATAAATGATTCAACCTCAAACTTATTTAAATGTAGCCGATAACAGTGGAGCACGAAAATTAATGTGTATACAAATTTTAAACGCAAGTAATCGTAAATATGCACATATTGGTGATATAATCATCGCCGTAGTTAAAGAAGTAGTACCAAATATGCCATTAAAAAAATCGGAAATAGTTCGAGCAGTAGTTGTACGAACTTGTAAAGAACTGAGACGCAAAAATGGAACTATTATACAATTTGATGATAATGCTGCCGTTGTTATTAATCAAGAAGGAAACCCTAAAGGAACACGTGTTTTTGGTCCTGTTGCACGAGAATTAAGAGATTTTAATTTTACTAAAATAGTTTCATTAGCTCCTGAGGTATTATAAAAAAAAAAAGTAGAAATTTTTATCTTTTTTTTTATTAATTTCAATTAATAAAATTTTAAAAGTATTTATTTATATAATTTTGAAATAAAAAGAAATTTAATATTAATATTATTATTCAAAATAAATTACTATTATTTTTATGTATTTTTTTGTATTTCATATTTTAATTATTTTTATTTTAAAATTAGAAAAAAAATAAAAAAAAAAATTAAAATTACTTTTTTGTATTAGAAATTTTTAATAAATTTAAAAAAGCTTATTTATATTAATAATAAAAAGGAGTTTTCATGAGTAACGATACTATTGCTAATATGATTACATCTATAAGAAATGCAAATTTGGAAAAAACAAAAACAGTTCAAGTACCAGCCACTAATATTACTCGAAATATTGGAAAAATTTTATTACAAGAAGGTTTTATAGAAAATTTTAGAGAACATCAAGAAAATAAAAATTATTTTTTAATTTTTACTTTGAAATATCAAGGAAGAAAAAAAAAACCTTATATAACAACTTTACGACGTATTAGTAAACCCGGTTTAAGAATGTATTCTAATCATAAAGAAATTCCAAAAGTTTTAGGTGGAATGGGAATTGTTATTCTTTCAACGTCTCAAGGAATCATGACAGATCGAGAAGCACGAGAAAAACAAATTGGAGGAGAAATTTTATGTTATGTATGGTAATTTATTTACATTTTATTTAAATCTTTTGTATAGGAAAATCTTTGTAAATAAAAAAAAGCTAGCTAGTACTATATTTTTAAACGTTAGTTAAATTAAAAAAGGAAATTTTCCCTTTAATGAAGAAACAAAATTTGATTGATATGGAAGGTATAGTCACAGAATCACTTCCTAATGCAATGTTTCGAGTTTGTTTAGACAATGGATGTGAAGTTTTAACTCATATTTCAGGAAAAATAAGACGAAATTATATTAGAATATTACCAGGAGACCGCGTTAAAGTAGAATTAAGTCCTTATGACTTAACTAAAGGACGTATAACTTATCGTCTTCGTGCTAAATCGCAAAATAGTTAATTCTTTTTGAAATCAAAAATATCAAAATTGTAATAAATTAAAAAATTTAATATAAATTTTTTTTTATATTATAAATAACATAGTAATAGGAATATAAAAATGAAAGTTCGTGCTTCTGTTAAAAAAATTTGTGATAATTGTCGATTAATTCGTAGACGAAAAAGAATTATGGTAGTTTGTTCTAATCCAAAACATAAACAAAGACAAGGATAATTATAAGCTTTTAATAAAATTATGAAAAATAGATGTAAATCTTTTTTATATAGACTTTTATTTAAAACAAGTATATAAAAATATTAAAATACAATAACTTTTTGAAATAAATAAATAAATAATTATGCCAAAATTAGTAAAAAAAATTAGTTTACGTAAAGGTAAACGTAGAATACCTAAAGGAGTTATTCATATTCAAGCAAGTTTTAACAATACAATTGTTACTGTAACGGATATACGCGGACAAGCTGTTTCTTGGTCTTCCGCAGGTGCTTGTGGTTTCAAAGGTACAAAAAAAAGTACACCTTTTGCAGCTCAAACTGCCGCAGAAAATGCTATTCGAGTTTTGATTGATCAAGGTATGAAACAAGCAGAAGTTATGATTAGTGGTCCTGGCCCAGGACGAGATACAGCTTTACGAACTATTCGTAGAAGTGGTATTATTTTAAATTTTGTTCGTGATGTAACTCCTATGCCACATAATGGATGTAGACCTCCAAAAAAACGACGTGTATAAAATAAAAAAATAGTTAATTAGTTAAATTAACTATTTTTTTATTTTTTCTAAAAATATTAAATAAATTTAATTGTTTACGACTTAGTTAATATTTAGAGAGAAGTTACTTTAAAGTAACTTCTCTCTAAATATTAACTAAGTCGTAAACAATTAATAATAAATAAATTAATATTTTAATATTTTAAAAAAGACCTAAAGTTAATGATTTATCAATGGGTAAAGCTGCTCCAATACCTAACCAAAGAGATATTGCAGTACCAATTAAAAAAACTGTTGTTGCTACTGGACGACGAAAAGGATTTTGAAATTTATTTACATTTTCTAAAAAAGGTACTGTTAATAATCCTGCAGGTACTGCAGCCATTAAAAGAACACCTAACAATTTGTTGGGAACTGTACGAAGTATTTGAAAAACAGGAAAGAAATACCATTCAGGTAATATTTCCAATGGAGTTGCAAAAGGATTTGCTGGCTCACCAATCATAGAGGGTTCTAAAACGGCTAAACCTACACTACATGCAATAGTACCTAAAATAACTACTGGAAAAATGTATAAAAGATCATTAGGCCAGGCAGGTTCTCCGTAATAATTATGTCCCATACCTTTAGCTAATTTAGCACGTAATATAGGGTCACTTAAATCAGGTTTTTTTGTTATTAAGATAGGTTATTTAATTCCCCTTACAGAATTGGACCTGAATTTTTTATTCATCCAACTCAAATTATTTTTATTAAAAAAAAAACTTATTTAATAGTTATTTAATATATATAAAATAAATATATTAAATAAATTTATTTAATTAAAAAAAATTCAAAATCCAAGTATACGTTTTTTATTTTTAATAAAAACTAATATTATTATTAGTATGATTTTTGGATTGTCTTATTTTTTATAAGTTTTTTTTTTTAAAACTTTTTAAATTATATACTTACTTAAAATTAACTTGTTAATATATTCACTTTTTTTTTCATTAGATTTTTTTTTTACTTCTATGATTTTTTATATTAAAAAACTCAAAAGAAATGAATGTAGTTTTTTTATCATATAATGTTAATAAATATATAAATGTAATAAATATGCTTATTTTTTTTATTGAATTTTATGAAGCCTTTTTTTTCATTTATTAAATCATAGAAAAAATTTTATTTAAAAATTTTACCCAAGTTTTTTATTTTCCTATTTTTTTATAAAATAAGTTGGGATAACAATACATTTTATTTTTATAATGTAGTAGATTAAAAAAGCTACAAAGTTTAACAATTAATTCAAGTCACACACTCCCATAATTAAATTTGTCTCAAAAAATAAATATATATTTTATTTAAATAAAACTTTTAAATAAAATACAGAAAATCCATAAATTTTTTTAAAGACCTAAAGTATTAAAAAACTAATGGCAATAAATAATTTTGATTTGTAGGTATTTTTTTAATATAAAAAAATTACTACATTATATAAATTTGTTAAAATTACATTCTAATAATTTATAAAGGACCTGAAATGCCTTGTTTGCGGATCATTAAAAAATGCATCAACATAAAAACTGCAGTTAAAAGAGGTAATACAAAAGTATGTAAACTATAAAAACGAGTTAATGTAGATTGACCTACACTAACACTCCCACGCAATAACTCTACTATAGGTGATCCTATAATAGGAATAGCATCAGGCACACCTGTTACTATTTTAACTGCCCAATAACCTATTTGATCCCAAGGTAAAGAATACCCAGTTACACCAAATGAAACTGTTAATACTGCTAAAATAACACCAGTAACCCAAGTTAATTCACGAGGTTTTTTAAAACCTCCTGTTAGATAAACACGAAATATATGCAAAATCATCATTAAAACCATCATACTCGCCGACCATCGATGAACTGATCGAATTAACCAACCGAAATTAACTTCAGTCATAATATATTGAACAGACGCAAAAGCTTCAGTAACTGTTGGACGATAATAAAAAGTCATAGCAAATCCAGTCGCTACCTGCACTAAAAAACAAGTTAATGTTATACCTCCTAAACAATAAAATATATTGACATGAGGGGGTACATATTTACTAGTAATATCATCTGCAATTGCTTGAATTTCAAGACGTTCTTCAAACCAATCATATACTCTATTGGGATAGATAAACTTTTATGTATTTCTTCTCTAAAAACCGTAAATGATATATTTTTTCGTACGGCTTAAATATAAAAAAATGTATATTTTTATATATATATTATATTTTTATATATACATATATATATGTATTTTTTTATTATTTTATCTCAAGTTTGCTTTGGTTATATTAACTGCTTTTTTGAGCTATCTTTTATTTTAAAATTTGTTTTTTTAATTAATTAGTATAATTAATAACAATTCAATAAAAATTTTCTTGTTTGAAATTTAACAAAGATAATTAAACTTTAGATTTTTACTATATTCCGATGAATAAAAAAAAAGTATAATAAGTAAATACGTTTTTGTAATCATTTAAATTTTAATTAAATAAAAAAATTTTGGGTAACGAAATTTAAGTAGTAAATTTAAAAAAATTAATCATAGTTTAATTTAAATAAAAAATATTAGCTAATATTTTTATTTAAAATTTATGCTTTAAATGTTTAACTTTTAACTTAATTTATAACACTTAATAAAATTAAATAGTTTTTTTTTTAAGACTAACAAATTATTTTGTATTTTTAAATTTCATTTATTTAAACAAGACGCACACCCATAATCCATAAACCCTTTAATTAATTGATTACACGATTAAACTACCTTAAATACCTAAAACATATTTGAAATAAATAATAACTTAAAAAGGTTCAATAAAAAATTTTAAAATTTTTTATTGAACCTTTTTAAGTTATTACCAACTTACAGGAACTCCATCTAATAATACTGAAGAATTATAAAGTTCAAGAATAATAACTAAAAAAACTGCAAATAATGCCATTGCAATGCCCATTAAAGGTGTTGTGCCCCATCCCGGAGCAACTTTTCCATATTCTGAATTAAGTGGTTTTAATATATCTCCTAAACCACTTCGTTTTCCTTTTGTTTTAGGAGTATCATCAATAATTTGTGTAGCCATAAAATTTTATTGCATTAGTTGAGATTTATTAACTTTGTGTACTATTATATTAATTAAAACTAAACCATTCTTTTGGAATTACTTAAAAATGGAAACTGCAACATTAGTCGCTATATTTATTTCATGTTCACTTGTGAGTTTTACTGGTTATTCTCTTTATACAGCTTTTGGACAACCTTCTAAAGATCTTAGAGATCCTTTTGAAGAGCATGAAGATTAAGTTAATTATTAAAGACCTTCCCTAAAATAAAGGGAAGGTACATAATTTTTTACTTTTGTTAAAAAAATAAAATAAACTTAAAAAATTTTACTTTTTTTCTTTAGTTTGAATTTTAGGTGGTTCACGAAAAAAAATAGCAAAAAAAATTATTCCTAAAGTACCTACCAATAAAAATGTATAAACCAATGCTTCCATAGATTTTATTATAAGTGAGAAGTATAGAGATAGCTTTCGTACTAATTGAAAATAGATTTTCTTTAAAAAGTTTGAAAAAAAAAAAAAAAATAATCAATATGTTATTTTTTTGTTAAATTAAATTTGTTTTTTTACTAAAAAAAATAGAAAAAACTTATTAAATTAATTTAAACTGTTTGTTTTTTAGTAGTAGAGTCTCCTAATTTCTGAAATGCTCCAAATTCTAGTTGTGCATCTAGATCTGGATCAATACCAGCAAAAACATCTCTAAATAAAGTTCTAGCACCATGCCAAATATGACCAAAAAAGAAAAGAAGAGCAAATGTAGCATGACCAAAAGTAAACCAACCTCGCGGACTACTACGAAAAACACCATCTGATTTTAAAGTAGCACGATCAAATTCAAAAATTTCACCTAATTGAGCACGTCGAGCATATTTTTTTACAGTAGCTGGATCACTAAAACTTACTCCGTTAAGTTCACCACCGTAAAATTCGACAGTTACACCAACTTGTTCAACACTATATTTAGATTCAGCTCTTCTAAATGGAACATCAGCTCTAACAATTCCTTCTTCATCTACCAAAACTACTGGAAAAGTTTCAAAAAAAGTCGGCATACGTCGAACAAAAAGTTCATGTCCTTCTTTATCTTTAAAAACAGCATGGCCTAACCATCCAACAGCTATTCCATCTCCATTATCCATTGCACCTGCTCTAAATAATCCACCTTTAGCTGGATTATTACCAATATAATCATAAAAAGCTAATTTTTCTGGAATTTTAGACCAAGCTTCGGATAAATTAAGATTTTCATTTTTACTAGCACGAATTCTTCGATCTATTTCTTGTTGAAAAAAGCCTTGATCCCACTGATAACGAGTAGGACCAAATAATTCTACCGGAGTTGCAGCAGAACCGTACCACATAGTCCCAGCAACAACAAAAGCAGCAAAAAATACAGCGGCAATACTACTAGATAAAACAGTTTCAACATTCCCCATACGTAAACCTTTATATAATCGTTGAGGAGGACGAACACTAAGATGAAATAAACCTGCTAATATACCCAAAATACCTGCTGCAATGTGATGAGAAGCTATTCCTCCTGGAACAAAAGGATCAAATCCTTCAGCCCCCCAAGCTGGAACTACAGGTTGTACTTTTCCAGTTAATCCATAAGGATCCGACACCCATATACCAGGACCAAATAGACCTGTTACATGAAACGCTCCAAAGGCAAAGCAAAGAACGCCTGATAAAAATAAATGAATCCCAAAAATTTTAGGCAAATCCAAAGAAGGTTTTCCTGTACGTTCATCGCGAAATAATTCTAAATCCCAAAATACCCAATGCCAAATTGCTGCTAAAAATAATAACCCTGATAATACAATGTGTACTGCAGCTACACCTTCGTAACTCCAAATACCTGCATTATTAACAGTTTCTCCAGTAATACTCCAACCTCCCCAAGATTTTGTGATACCTAAACGAGTCATAAAAGGTATAACAAACATACCTTGTCTCCACATTGGATCCAAAATAGGATCGGAAGGATCAAAAACAGCTAATTCATATAAAGCCATAGAACCAGCCCAGCCAGAAACTAAAGCAGTATGCATTAAATGTACAGCAATTAAACGACCGGGATCATTTAGTACAACAGTATGAACACGATACCAAGGCAAACCCATGGAAATACCCCTTTCTCAAAGAGAATTAGAGACTATGTAGCTTTTTTGCATTAATTAATAACTATATTATAATAAAAATTTTTAAATTAGTAAAAATAGTTCTAAATTTTAATAAATTTTTTTTTTACAAATTAGATATAATATATATGTAAAATATATATAATAATAGTAGTATTATTAAAAAATATAATATAATCTTCTTAATAACATTATAAACTAATTTTTTATTTATTAGCTACTTTTTTTTCTATTTTCATCTCAAGTGCTATTATATATTTATTTTAAATAAAAAAATGCCCATTGGTGTTCCAAAAGTGCCTTTTAGGCTTCCAGGAGAAGAAGATGCTGTTTGGATCGACGTATAGTGCGTTTATTAAACATATTGGTTATATGGAAATTATCCATCATCTTTTATTTAGTTACTCTAGATGTTTTTATTTCATTTTAAACTTAATAAATTATTAAAGCTTTAATAGCATGACATAATATTTTTAATAAAAATTATTAAGTAAAAAGACTTAGTTATCTTTTCTATGGTTAGTCAACCAAAAAATAAAACTTTAAACTTCATTAAAGATTTAAAAATTAAAATTTAGTTACATTTAATAATTAAAAATTACATTTTGAAAACTGCTAAAAAATAAAAAAAAAGTAACAATAAACTTATTTTTATACGTAAGTAAGACTTAACTAATTTTTACCGAAGTAGATAATAAACCTAAAGATATTACTAAAAACCGTTTGTAAAAAAAAAAAAGATACAAAATATAAAATTATTTCAAATAAAAAAAAAAAAATTTTAACAAATATATTAAAAAATGAATTGTTTAATATGTTGTTTATTAACTATATAAAAAACGAACTTAAACTATTAAACAAAATTATGATAATAAGCTAAAAATATTTATAAAAAAAAATAGAAAAAATTAAATTTGCTATAAAAAATTTAAAAAAATTAATAATATTTTTTTTAACTGCTTGAGCTGTATTGAGCAAATAAAAACGCTAATACAGTTATATAAAAAAAAATAACTTGTTAAATTTTATTATAACAATCGACTTTATCGGGAAAGATTACTTTTTTTAGGTCAACATGTAGACGACGAAATTGCAAATCAACTGATTGGAATTATGATGTATTTAAATGGAGAAGATGAAAGTAAAGATATGTACTTATATATTAATTCTCCTGGCGGAGCTGTTTTAGCTGGAATATCCGTTTATGATGCTATGCAATTTGTAGTTCCAGATGTTCACACAATTTGTATGGGATTAGCAGCTTCGATGGGATCATTCATTTTAACTGGAGGAGAAATTACTAAACGTATAGCTTTACCTCACGCTTTGCGCCAATATTTGCTTTTTTTTTAATTAGTAAAAAAATGTATACGCCTTATAAAAGGTAATAATAGCATGACATAAAAAGCTTGATAAAACTATCTTAAAAAGATTTTTAATATTAAGATAATTAATTAAATTTTTTATTTATTCCAGTGTTATAAATATTATTTTCTTTACTATCGAAAATAAAAAAAATAAAAATTTAAAAGTTTAGTTAAATTAAATTTTAACCAGATTAAAAAAAAACTTTGGCATTGTTTTATAAAAAAAATATAAAACAACAGAACCATAATAGTATTTAACAAAAGAAATATGGTATGTAAATTTTAAAATACTTAATTACATTAATTGAAATAAATTTAATTTTTTTTTTAAACTATTTTATTAATTTATTTTTAAAGCTGTATACAATAAAAAAATGTTTGTACAGTTTCTAAAATCTTTTATATCACATTTTATAATTAGGGTAATGATTCACCAACCTGCTAGTTCTTATTATGATGGACAAGCAGGTGAATGTATGATGGAAGCTGAAGAAGTACTAAAGCTTCGTGATTATATTACTAGAGTTTATGTACAAAGAATAGGTAAACCTTTATGGGTTATTTCTGAAGATATGGAAAGAGATGTTTTTATGTCAGCAAAAGAAGCAAAAATGTATGGCATTGTAGATCTTGTTGCTATAGAAAATAATAGTTAAAATTTTGAATAACTTTTTTTATTTAAAACTAAATTTACATTTTATTTGATATAGAAATTTAAATAAATTAAAAATTTTTACATTCTATTTTTTATGGTTAAAATTAATTTAAACCAAAAAATTCTGCATATAAATTAAAATGCCTACTATTCAACAATTAATTAGAAATCGAAGACAACCAATAGAAAATAGAACAAAATCTCCAGCCCTTCGCGGATGTCCTCAACGACGAGGAGTTTGTACTAGAGTGTATGTGCGACTTGTTATGATTATAAAAGTTTAAAAAATAAAAAAGTTTAGTATAGCGGAAAAACTTTTTTTATTTTAACAAATAATCTATCATTTATTTTTAAATAAATGAAATTTATGGCTTTTATTGGTGCAAATCCAATTATTTTAATGTAAAATAAAAAAGCAAATTTTCAATACTATTGATTTAATTACAAACGTATTAAGCGAAAAAAAAATACACTAATAAAATTTATTATAAAATAATTGTATGATTGCAAAAACAGATTAATAAGGTCAGCTGCCCAGCAAATTATCAAAATAACATATCGTTACTAGATAAAAAATTTGATTTCAATATTTTTTTTATTTAGTCAATCAAATAAAGCTAAATTTGAAAATTATATAAATTACAAATAACATTTTTAATTTTAAAAAGCTTCGGTATATAGAAAAGACCTCACCGTTGAAGAAAAAGTCATAGAAACAATGGAATCCATTATTTTCTTATTTCAAGGTCCTATTCTTTTGAGAATAAGAAAATTTTTAACGTAATGGTTAGGAAGGTTAAAGTAGCAAAAGCCATTAGACTTTTTACTTTCTACATTAGAAAAAGTCAGTTTTTCTGATTAAACATAAAAAATAATTTTATGTATATAAAAAATATATAGAAATATGTATGCTTTTTTAATGATTAAAAAAGTAATGATAATCAAATAAAATAAAAAATATATATATTTTGTTTTTGTTTTGTTATTAAAAAAAAAATTTAAAAAATATAATAAATAAATTTAAGTTTCTTCTTTTTATTTAATTTTTTTATTAATTAATAAAAAAAAATAAAAACGATTATTTTTTTATTACTTAATTAAAATCAATCAGTAATTTATGAGAATAGACATCAATGACTAGAGTTAAACGTGGATATATAGCTCGAAAACGACGAAAAAATATTTTTACACTTACAGCGGGATTTCAAGGAGCTCATTCAAAACTATTTCGAACAGCCAATCAGCAAGGAATGCGAGCTTTAGCTTCTTCTTATCGGGATAGAAATAGACGAAAAAGAGATCTTCGTCGGTTATGGATTACTCGAATTAATGCAGCGGCCCGAAATAATAAAATTTCTTATAACAAATTAATTCAAAATTTATATCAAAATCAAGTACTTTTGAATCGCAAAGTACTTGCGCAAATAGCTTTACTAGATTACAGTTGTTTTTTAACAATATTAAAAAAAGTTAATGAGTAAAAAAAAATAAAAAAAAGCATTAAAAATTAAATAAAAATACTTCCCTGGAGCAATTAGATTCCAGGGAAGTTAATAAATTTAAAAAAAAATTATTAGCAACAATATATCAAAAAATAAAGTTAATTTTCATTATTTAGAAAAGGTAATAAAGCTAAAACCCGAGCTCTTTTAATAGCAATAGTCATTAAACGCTGCTGTTTTGAAGTTAATCTATTCATTCGTCTAGATAAAATTTTTCCTTGTTCACTAATAAATCTACGAAGTAAATTTATATTTTTATAATCAATAATTTCGCCCGTTCTAATTGGTGGTAAGCGTCTACGAGAAGATCGCTTAGATTTATTTATAACTTGTTTCATAAAAACTATTTATTTTTTTATTTCTTTGTGAATAGTATGCTTATTACAATAATAACAAAATTTTTTCAATTCTAATCGAATAGGCGTATTACGACGATTTTTTTGAGTAGTGTATCTAGAAACACCTAATTTTTTTTTTTCATTATTTTGAGCACAATTAATACATTCCAAAGTAATTGTTACTCTTACATCTTTATTTTTAGCCATAATACTATTTATCTTGAATATTGAATCTTTAAATTTTATAAAATATGTTTAAAAAATTTAGCAATTAAATTTAAATTTTTTAGCGAATTAGAATAATGTTAAAAAAACTAAAAAATTATTATTATTTGTAATATAAATTTTTTAGGTTTTTATATTTTATATAAAAGTACATTTTATTTAGAAAAAAGGAAGAATTAAAGCATCTGGAAAAAAACGATTAATTTCTATTAATAAACCAGCTAAAAATCCAAACCATAAAGTAGCTAATACGGGTGCTGTAGAAAGATACGTTTTTACATCTTGCATTGTTAGGTCTCCTTATAATATATTTAGAATAAACTAATAAAGTTTGTTGTATTTCTTATAATTATAATAAAATAATAAATTCTATTTATTAAAAAAACAAATGACTTAAAATTTTACTTATATTATTTTATTTAATTAAATTTATTTAAAATGATAATTTTTTTATTTATATATATACTTTTTTTTTATTTTTATTATTTATGTATCTCCAAATAAAGTAATAATTTTATTTAAAATTTATTAAAAGAAATAATGAATAAATTAATAATAATAAAGTATAGGAAAAACTTAGTAAATAAGATACAATCAAGATAAATATAAAGTAATACTTAATAATGGGAGGGATGTAGCGCAGTTTGGTAGCGCGTTTGTTTTGGGTACAAAATGTCGCAGGTTCGAATCCTGTCATCCCTACCCAAAAATATATAGAATCAAATTTTACTTTAAAATAAATTAGTAATTTTAAAATAAGTTGTTGTTTGTTATTATAAAAAAAAAGTTTTATTTGAAATAAGCGCTCTTAGTTCAGCTCGGTAGAACGCAGGTCTCCAAAACCTGATGTCGTAGGTTCAAATCCTACAGGGCGTGATTGTTAAATTTTTTTGAAATTAAATTTGAATTAATTAAAGATCTAATTGATCACCACGTCGATATTGTAAGTAAGCAGTTACAAATAATCCAGCTAAAGTTATTGGAATTAATCCGAGTACAATTCCAGACAATAATGCTTCAACCATTTTTTGTTTAACTAAAATAATATTTAAGTTAGAAACTAACTAAACTTATCATTAATCTCAAAATTTATTCGAGAAATACAATGAAATTGATCCGACCTTAAAAGTTATCTTTTTTTATAGTTTTTTAAATAAGTTGTATTTTATTTAAACCAATAAATAAACCTAAAGCTAAAAACAAAGAGGCAAACAAAAATAGAAAATAACTGATTATAGTAAGCATGAGAAAAATCCTAATGATAATACAACAAGTTTAGTATACATCGTTTATAAAACAATTACCTAAATTTTTTATTAACTAAAATTTTGTTAGTTGAAAATATTTTTAGTAATAGAAAATAGAATATTGATTTTATTTTGTTCAATGCTCTTTTTATAGTAGCAGATTTAACAAATTTTGCCACTGTTTTATTTGAGATAATTTCTATTTTTTCTAAAAATTTAATTAAATTCCTTTTTTTTTTATTTGTATGAGTGTACTAATTAATTAATTATTTTGTTAAACAAAAATATTAAATATACTTATATATAATTAATAAAAAACAAATTGTTTTTTATTTATTATACAAATATATTAATTTTTGTTAAAAATATTTTATATTTATAGTAATTAATTTTATTTTTATTTTATTTGCAAAACTTTAACAATTTAAATTAGTATAATATTGTAAAAATTAGTATAATATTTAAAAAAAATGTTCTATTTTACATAACAAATTAATAAATTTATGAAAAATTTATTAATTTAATTAAAAAATTGAACATTTTTTTACAACTTCTCTTGCTGCGTTAAAACAACCCTAGATATACTGATTTAGTCTGCTTCAAAAATACCTTCGGTATAACAATGATAATCTAATTAGGCTAAAAAAAAAAATTACTACATTTTTTTTTTACTATATTTTAAAAAACTTTCTATATTTGATCTTTTATAGAATTTTTTTATAGCCTTTACAAAATATATATGGAGCTAAGCATGTCTGGAAATACAGGAGAACGCCCTTTTGCTGATATTGTTACCAGTATTCGATATTGGGTAATACACAGCATAACTATACCATCTTTGTTTATTGCAGGTTGGCTATTTGTTAGTACAGGTTTGGCTTATGATGTTTTTGGAAGTCCTCGGCCAAATGAATATTTTACAGAAAGCCGGCAAGAAGTTCCTTTAATTACTGGTCGTTTTAATTCACTAGAACAAGTTGATGAATTTACTAGATCTTTTTAGGAGGTATCAATGACTATAGATAGAACTTATCCGATTTTTACAGTTAGATGGTTAGCCGTTCACGGCTTAGCTGTACCTACAGTTTTTTTTCTAGGAGCAATTTCAGCAATGCAATTTATTCAACGATAGATTTGAATAACAAAATTTATTTAAAATGTAAAGATATGACACAACCAAACCCAAACAAACAAAGTGTAGAATTAAATCGTACTAGCCTCTATTGGGGTTTATTATTGATTTTTGTATTAGCTGTTTTATTTTCTAATTATTTCTTTAATTAATTACAACAGAAATTTCTTGCCTTATTTGGAATAAATTTAAAATTATAATATTTATAACTGTTTTTTTTTTTAAGTTCTAAGTAAAAATGACATTAAAAAGGGAGTATAAGATAAAATGGCAAATACCACTGGAAGAATTCCTTTATGGTTAATAGGTACGGTAGCTGGTACTCTTGTAATTGGCTTGGTAGGTATCTTTTTTTATGGCTCGTACTCTGGATTAGGTTCATCTTTATAATAATAAATTATAATAATAAATTTTTTTAATATTTTTTAATATATATATATAAATTATTGATAAAAAAAAAATTATAAACGATAATTGAAAAAAAAGTATTTAATTAAAAAAAAAATTTAAATATTTTATTAGTTTTATTATTTAAATATTAAGAAAAATTGAAAAGATATCATAAAATTTTATTCCATAAAATTTTATAATATCTTTTCAATTTAATAAGGCAATAACTCATTTTTTCTACTATTCTTATTTTTTTTATAATAAAAAAAATTTAAAATGTTAACATAAAAAAAAATAATAAATAGAAAAAGAAAACTTATATATTTTTTTTATTTACATTTTGGAAATGTAAATAAAAAAAAAAAGAAGTTTGTTTTTCAAAACGAGCCATTTTAAACAATTTAATCGAAAAATCTATTAAATTTTCACAATAAGCAATATGAGCCATTTTTATGTATAGTTCATCAGCTTTCCATTTTTTATAAGAGACAATTAATTTAAAAATCAAATACAAAAAAGATTTTTTTGGTAATTTTTTATTTTTATATATATATTGATTATATGTATTTTTTTTTAATTTTTTTTTTCTACACAAATAATAATTTTTTTTTATTAATAAAAAAACTTTATTAGTAACATTTTTTTCAATGTAAATTTTTGTTTCTAATTGAAAATAAAATTTATATTTTCGATTTTTTTTACAATCATAAAAAAAAAGTTTTTAGAATATAATTTCTTAGAATATTTATAAAACCCTTCCCCCCATTCAGTTAATTGGGATGTATTTATTAATACTTGTTGAGTCAGTTTTTTTAAGTAATTTAACTTTAATGTATATCCATGATAATTTAACATTTCTTTTAAGAGAGGAAAAAGATAATAATATTCAAAATACTCAATTTCTAAAGAAATTACTATCATATTATATAGACATAAAAAATTTAAATTGAATTTCATTATAATAATCATCCATAATAGAAAAAATTCTATTAATCAAACGCTTTAATTTTTTTTTATTCAAAAATTAAAAGTTCATTTCTGCTAATTGAACTTTTTCAAATTGTTTCTTTTTAAGTACTAAAAATATTTGTGCTAAGATAACAGATGCAAAAAAGAATAAAAGACCTTGAACACGTAATTGATCCTGAAGTACTATTTCTGCATCTCCTTGACCAAAGCCACCCACATTAGGGTTATTTGTTAAAGGCTGATCTGCTTTAATTAATTCTCCCTCTGAAATAATAAGTTCTGGTCCTGAAGGTACAATATCTACAACTTGACGATTATCTAAACTCTCAATAGTTATTTCATAACCACCTTTTTCTTTACGTAAAATTTTACTTACTTTACCTGTAGTTGATGCATTATAAACAGTATTATTACTCTTAGTCCCATCCGGATAAATTTGTCCTCTTCCTCTATTAGCACCTAAATATATAGGATATTTTAGAAAATTGGCTTCTTTATTAACAGCAGGATCTGGTGAAAGAATAGGAAATACAATTTCACTATATTTTTTACCCGGAACAGGACCTATTACAATAATGTTTTTTTTATCAGAACTATAAGGTTGAAAATAAAGATTACCTATTTTCTCTTTCATTTCTGGAGGAATACGATCCGAAGGTGCTAATTCAAATCCTTTTGGTAAAATAAGTACAGCTCCTACATTTAATGCTCCTTTTTTACCATTAGCAAGAACTTGTTTTATTTGCATATCATAAGGAATTTTAACAACAGCTTCAAATACAGTATCTGGCAATATAGATTGAGGAACTTCAATATCAACAGATTTTTTAGCCAGATGACAATTAGCACATACAATACGACCAGTAGCTTCCCGAGGATCTTCATATGCCTGTTGTGCAAAAATTGGATATGCTTCAGAAATAGCTGGCCAAGCTATTGTTTTCATGAGGATTATTATCAAAATTGATCGAATCACACATTTTTTTATCCAATGACTACTATTTTTATTTTGCATAGTTCAATTATTCTTTTTCAAAAAATTCATTAATAGGATACTTAGCTAAACTAGTAATCCTTATTTATAATTCTGTTCATTATAATAATAATGAAGATTATAAATCAAAAGTATTCTACTCTACATTAGTAAGTAAAAAAACTACCTAATAATTAACAAATTATTTTACAATTAAATTTTTGTTTTTTTATTCATTCTTTTTTATTCATTCATTGTATGATAAGTTGCTACAATAGAAGGAGATATACGATTTAAATGCCGAAAAATCCAATATTTAAAAACAGTATCTAAAATGACTGGAAAAGTAGAAACAAAACAAGATATTATATGTTTATTATGGGCAAATCCCAAATGCTCTAAAAAAGAGCCTATAACTATTTCCCAACCATGAGGTGAATGGAATCCAATACATAAATCTGTTAATAGAAGAATAAAAAAAGCTTTCATTGTATCACTTAAGCTATAAAATAATTCTTGAATCCAAGAATTTAAAATAGCTAATCTTTCTTTACCTAAAACAAAAACAGCGCTTAAACTAATAAAATAAATAATATCTGTGAATAACTGTAAAAGAGTATTTAAACTATTTTCATTATATGCTTTGACTAACTGAATTGTTTTTTGATGAATTTCTATATTAAGATCATGCGATTCCATTTCTTTTAAAGAATTTATCATTATTTTATCTAACCAAATAAGTTCTTCGATTTCTTGAAGTCGTTTTAATGCTATTTCTTGTTGAAAAGAATTAAGAAAAATTTGAAATTGATAAGTATTCCACCAATTTTTAAGCCATGGCTCTAAAAAACAAATTTTGGAAAAAATAGAAAATCCCCAAGGAAAAAAAAGTAAAAACAACATATATTGTAAAGAAGCCAATGCTTGATATCGAGATATTTGAAAATCTTGAAGAACTAATGAAGTTGATTGTCCTGTTAACTCTGCTTGAAATCCAGATAAAGTACGAGTTATTGAACGTGGTACAAGACCTATAGATTCGTAAGCTGCTGTAGTAATTTTTGCAAAATCTACGAAATGTAAAGTATTTTCTAAATTTTTTTTTTCAAAAGAAAAAAAGGAAAACGAATAATAATTCTTCCATGTATCTAAGTCATTTAAACTAGCTTCAATCCAAGCTAATTTTTTATTCATCTGTTTAATTTTTTTTAAATCATTTTTTACTAAATTAGTTAAAATAAAAGAAGTTTTAATTTTAATAATTTTTTTTTTACAGTTAATTTTAATTTTGTCTAATTTATTTTTAATTTTTTTTACAAAATTTCTAGATGAGAAAAAAAAATATATATTTAAAGTCTTTTTACAAAAAGGAAAAAAATAAAATTGCGGAAACATTAAAAATTGTTGTATAAATTTAGCAAAAACTAAAAAGTAGCTACTAATTTTAGAAAAAAAAGAATTAAAAAAATTTGATATAATTAAAACGAAAACATGTATAACGCTTAAAAAAAGTAAACTAACTTTATATTCTAAAAGACTGCAGTATATTACAAATACATAATTATTTAAATTTGTATTTATATATAACATTATGGCTTGCCAAGACCGTCTTGAAGAAAATTTTTGATTTTTATAAGAAAAATAATCTTTTTTTATATATTGTATTTTTTTACTTGTTTTATAAGCTCTTTCCAAAGAACGATATGGGGTTTTTGATAACCAAGAATAAAACTGCGCACAATAAGATTTCATAAATACTATTTCAAATTTGCTAAAATAAAATGGGAAAAAACAATATTAAAGTTTTTTTTTGTAATTTATAATATATTAATTAGATAAATTAACTTTATTTTAAATTTTTTTTATTTTTCAATTTTAAAGACCTTCTATAGATATACGTAAAAATCGAGCTAACTCTGCAGCTTTTTCTTCTATTTCTCTCGAAGTTAATTTTTCTCCAAAGCGTATTAAAGGAATATCTTGCCGACCTTTTATTTTCATATAGAGAATACGACGAGGATAAATACCTTCTTGAACTTCCATACGTATTCCTTGTATATCTTTTATAAAAAAATTAATGTAAATACGTCGATTTTCTCCCGGAAATCCCCAACGAAATAAAGAAACAACTTTTTCTTTTTTATCAAATTTGTTATAACCGCTTCCTACATTCCACAAAATCGTACACCATAAATAAAAACTAAGAAATAATCCAGCAATACCATAAAAACACATTACAACCCCTTGAGGTACGAAAAAAATTTGTTGAGATGATAAAAAAGGTATTAAATCTTTACCAAAATAACTGGAAAGTCCAACAAAAAAAAATCCGAGTGAACCAAATAAAAGAATAAAGGCCCAACAAAAATTACTGATTCTTCGAGATCCTGTTATAGGTTCTACCCAAAGCCATTCAGATTCACGATTCATAGTAACATCTCCTAAAATTTATTAAATATCTCTAGTATCTAACAAAAAAAGCTAAACTAAATTTTTTTACAAATTATAGAAGATTTATCTAAAAAAAAATTAATATAGTTTTTTTACTTCATGTAAATAAAGTAAAAAAACTATATTAATTTTTTTTTAGATAAATCTTCTATAATTAGAATTTGTCATTTTTATTTATATATATTTGTATATATAAAAATGTATATAGATATATATATTTATTAATTCAATTTTTATTAAATAAAAAAAATTTAAAAGTTAATAAATAGACAAGATAACATAAAAAAAACTTATTATTTAGTAAAAATTTTATATTATTTCATCTTGTTCAATATATATAAATAAAGAAGCCATTGTAATTGCTGGAAAAACTAGACCTATTAAAGGAACCAAAATCGAAGGTAAGTAAGAAGCTGTCATAAAAGAATTACCTTTAATAATATTATTTGTAGAAAAAATAATTATAAAAAAATAAGAGAAATTAATTATACCGTTTTTCTAAAAAAGATGTTAATATATTTTTTTATAATTATTTAAAAGTTTTTCAATATAACTTAGTTAACTTACTAGTTAAACTAAAAACGAATAAATATAAAAAAATTAATTAAAATTTAAATAAAATAATTATATTAATATATAAAATTTTAGCATCTATATAAAAATTATAACATTTAAAGAGAATAAAAAAAATTTAATTAAAATTATTATTAAAAAAAAAATGTCAAGTTAAAAAAAAGAATTATTACGCTCTTTATAAGCAGCTAAACCATAAAGCTCAAATATTTTACCTAAAACTCCTTTTAAAAGATTACGTGGAACAATTAAATCAAGTAGACCGTGATCGAATAAAGATTCAGCAACTTGAAAACCATACGGTATTTTTTGACGTAATGTTTGTTCAATGACTCTTTTACCAGCAAATGCAATATAGGCTTTAGGTTCAGCAATAATAATATCTCCTAACATACCAAAACTAGCAGTAACTCCACCGGTTGTAGGATATGTAAGAATAGCTATATAAAGTAATTTTTTTTTAGCTTGATGAAGTTGTAAAACAGAGGAAATTTTAGCCATTTGCATTAAACTTAATGTTCCTTCTTGCATCCGTGCTCCTCCAGAAGAACATACAATAACTAATGGTATAGATTTTTCAGTAGCATATTCAATAAGACGGGTTATTTTTTCACCTACTACAGAACCCATACTCCCCCCCATAAATTGAAACTCCATAACTCCAAGAGCAATTAAATTTTTATTTAATTTACCTATACCTGTTTGAATAGCATCAGTTAAACCTGTTCTTTTTTGATAAAAAAGAACACGATTTTTATAAGAATCTTCATCCGAAAATTTGAGAACATCTCGAGCAACTATATCTTCATCCATAGGCTGCCAAGTTCCACGATCAATTAAAAGTTCAATTCTTTCTGTACTACTTATTTGTAAATGATATCCACACTCTTCACAAACAGATTTATTTTGTTTCAAAAATCTAACATAAAGAATATTTTCACAATTATCACAGCGAGTCCATAGTCCATTAGTAGTATTAACTTTAAGTCTTTTTCTTTCATTAAGAATATATTCTTTTGTTGCTTTTTCAATAGAAGCTCCAATTAATCCACCAAATCGACGTTTATCTTCAAACCAATTCATTAAAGACATATTAGTAATTTTTTTTTAGTTTTTTATATTAATGTTAAATATATACTTTATATAATTAATATTATTTAATAATCAATAATATTAATTTTTTTTTTATGGTTTAGAAGGGATTTGAACCCTTGACTTTATGGTTCGGAACCATACGCTCTAATCCACTGAGCTACAAAACCTTCGAAAAACTTATTAATTAGGTATTTTCATTTATTTTATTAATGAAAATACCTAATTAGTAATAGGTTATAATAAGTAGAAAAAAATCTATAGATTTTTTTCTACTTATTGCTAGTTTTTTTGTTTTTTTTTTACTAAATTTAAAAACTTATTTTGACAAAAATAAAAATTAAATAAAAAATTTAAATTATATAGTATCAATTGTATCAAACTCAAATTTAATTTCTTTCCAAACTTCACAAGCTGCAGCCAATTCAGGACTCCATTTAGTAGCTTCACGAATAACTTCATTTCCTTCACGAGCAAGATCACGTCCTTCATTACGAGCTTGTACACAAGCTTCTAAAGCAACTCTATTAGCAACTGCACCAGGTGCATTACCCCAAGGGTGACCTAAAGTTCCTCCACCAAATTGTAGTACAGAATCATCTCCGAAAATTTCAGTTAATGCTGGCATATGCCAAACATGAATACCGCCAGAAGCTACAGGTAAAACACCTGGTAAAGAAACCCAATCTTGAGTGAAATAAATACCACGACTTCTATCTTTTTCAATATAATCATCACGAAGTAGATCAACAAACCCTAAAGTTACTTGACGTTCTCCTTCAAGTTTACCTACTACCGTACCAGCGTGAATATGATCTCCACCTGATAAACGTAATGCTTTAGCTAATACACGGAAATGCATACCATGGTTTTTTTGTCGGTCAATAACTGCATGCATTGCACGATGAATATGAAGAAGTAAACCATTATCACGGCAATAATGAGCCAAAGTAGTATTTGCAGTAAAACCACCTGTTAAATAGTCATGCATTACAATAGGCATGCCTAATTCTCTAGCAAATTCTGCTCTTTTCATCATTTCTTCACATGTACCTGCGGTAGCATTTAAATAATGTCCTTTAATTTCACCTGTTTCAGCTTGAGATTTATAGATAGCTTCAGCACAAAATAAGAAACGGTCTCTCCAACGCATAAAAGGTTGAGAATTTACGTTTTCATCATCTTTTGTGAAATCAAGTCCACCACGAAGACATTCATATACAGCTCTACCATAATTTTTAGCAGATAAACCTAATTTTGGTTTAATAGTACATCCTAATAATGGACGACCATATTTGTTTAATTTATCTCGTTCAACTTGAATACCATGAGGTGGACCTTGGAAAGTTTTGGAATAAGCTGGAGGAATACGTAAATCTTCTAGACGTAAAGCTCGTAAAGCTTTAAATCCAAAAACATTACCAACAATAGAAGTAAATAAATTGGTAACAGAACCTTCTTCAAATAAATCTAATGGGTAAGCAACATAAGCAATATATTGGTTCTCTTCTCCAGGAACTGCTTCAAGATCATAGCATCGTCCTTTATAACGATCAAGACTAGTAAGGCCATCAGTCCAAACAGTAGTCCATGTACCAGTAGAAGATTCTGCAGCTACTGCAGCTCCTGCTTCTTCAGCTGGTACTCCTGGTTGAGGAGTCATTCGAAATGCTGCTAAAATATCAGTTTCTTTAGTTTGATAATCTGGAGTGTAATAAGTTAATCTGTAATCTTTAACACCAGCTTTAAATCCAACACCTGCTTTAGTCTCCGTTTGTGGTGACATAGGTCCCTCCCTACAACTCAATTTATAACTCTTGCAAGGATTAGGTCTACTCGACAAATAAGTTTTTTTAGTCTTATAAAAAAACGTTTTTGGTATTTAATTTTGTCTATTTTTAGACAAAGTTTTTTTAATATAACAAAACAGTATTATTGTATATTACTTTTTATATTTTATGCAACTCAGATTATTTTTTAGTAAATAATTTTTATTTGTTTAAGCATTGACCTAATAATCTTTTGAATGTTAAACTAGTTAATAAAAATAAAATTTAATTAAAATATATTAAGAAATAAAAAAACAAAATATTATTTAATTTATTTTTTTTTAGTTATTACACTTTTTAATTTTTTCTATTTTATTTACTTATATCTAGATATAAGTAATTAGTTCAAAGTAAACATTTTATCTAATAATTAAATGATCGAATTGATACTGAATATTTTTCAATATAATAAGCAATACTTTTAAATTTTATGAAAACAGATTCTCGTGCTTTTGGGACTTCAACACTTGTTGCTAAAAATATAGGACGTATTACTCAAATTATTGGTCCCGTATTAGATGTTACTTTTTCTCCAGGTAAAATGCCTAATATTTATAATTCTTTAATAGTTAAAGGTCAAAATACAGCAAATCAAGAAATTAATGTTACTTGTGAAGTACAGCAATTACTAGGAAATAATAAGGTTCGAGCTGTTGCTATGAGTGCGACAGATGGTTTAATGAGAGGAATGGAAGTTATTGATACAGGAGCTCCTTTGAGTGTTCCAGTTGGAGAAGCTACTCTTGGACGTATTTTTAACGTTTTAGGAGAAACTGTTGACAATCTTGGTCCTGTAGAGGCTAGTACAACTTTTCCTATTCATAGATCTGCTCCAGCTTTCACACAATTAGATACTAAATTATCCATTTTTGAAACAGGAATTAAAGTAGTAGATCTTTTAGCTCCTTATCGACGTGGTGGAAAAATTGGATTATTTGGAGGAGCTGGTGTAGGAAAAACTGTACTTATTATGGAATTAATTAATAATATTGCTAAAGCACATGGTGGTGTATCTGTATTTGGTGGAGTAGGAGAACGTACTCGTGAAGGAAATGATCTTTATATGGAAATGAAAGAGTCAAAAGTAATTAATGAAGAAAATATTTCAGAATCAAAAGTAGCTTTGGTTTATGGTCAGATGAATGAGCCACCTGGAGCTCGTATGAGAGTAGGATTAACTGCTTTAACAATGGCTGAGTATTTTCGAGATGTTAATAAACAAGATGTACTTTTATTTATTGATAATATTTTTCGTTTTGTTCAAGCCGGCTCAGAAGTTTCTGCTTTATTAGGTAGAATGCCATCTGCTGTAGGGTATCAACCAACTTTAAGTACAGAAATGGGTACTTTACAAGAAAGAATAACTTCAACAAAAGAAGGATCTATTACTTCAATTCAAGCAGTTTATGTACCTGCAGATGATTTAACTGATCCAGCTCCTGCGACAACTTTTGCACATCTAGATGCAACTACTGTATTATCCAGAGGACTAGCAGCCAAAGGTATTTATCCAGCAGTAGATCCTTTAGATTCAACTTCGACTATGCTTCAGCCTTGGATTGTAGGTGAAGAGCATTATGACACAGCTCAGGGAGTTAAGCAGACATTACAACGCTATAAAGAATTACAGGATATTATAGCTATTCTTGGACTTGATGAATTATCAGAAGAAGATAGATTAACTGTCGCAAGAGCACGAAAAATTGAACGTTTTTTATCCCAACCTTTTTTCGTAGCAGAAGTATTTACAGGTTCTCCAGGTAAATATGTTAGTCTTACTGAAACTATTAAAGGTTTTCAAATGATTCTTTCTGGAGAATTAGATAGTTTTCCTGAGCAAGCTTTTTATTTAGTAGGTAATATTGATGAAGCTACTGCAAAAGCTGCAACCTTACAAGTGGAGAATGGATAAAAAAATGACCCTAAATCTTCGTGTAATGGCTCCAAATCGAATTGTTTGGAATTCTGAAGTACAAGAAATTATTTTATCGACAAATAGTGGCCGAATTGGTATATTACCTAACCATGCGCCACTTTTAACAGCTTTAGATATAGGTATTATAAAAATACGACTTAATGAAAAATGGTCTACTATGGCATTAATGGGTGGTTTTGCTATGATAGACAATAATCAAATGACTATTTTGGTAAATGAAGCAGAAAAAGCTAATGAAATAAATTTGCAAGAAGCTCAAGAAGCTTTTCAGATAGCTCAAGCTAAATTATCTCAAGCGAACGGTCGAAAACAGGCTATTGAGGCTAATTTAACTTTGAAAAGAGCAAAAGCACGCTTAGAAGCTATTGAAGCTACTTCCTAAAATTTTAAAAATTTAGTGAATTCAATGGCATATTATTTTATATGCCATTGAGTTTTTCTACTAACTATTTACCTACTATTGGATTTGAACCAATGACTCTCGCCGTATGAAAGCGATACTCTAAACCACTGAGTTAAGTAGGCCATTAATATTTTAGCTTATTAATTAACATATAAGCAACATTTTTTTGAATATATTAAAAAAAAGTGTAAAATAAAAAAGTTTTATTTTATTAAATAATTCTCTTGACAAAAAAAAAAATTACAGTATTATATATTACTTAAAAATAATAATAAGGGCTATAGCTCAGCGGTAGAGCACCTCGTTTACACGTGCGCCAATGTTTTTTTAAATTTTTATCGAGTTATACGATTCACAACAAACTGAATTTTGTGAAATATTTTGTCTTATTTTTATGATTATTTTGTAATCAATATAAAAAAACAATAGCATGACAAATAATAAAATTTTAATTTATTTTAAATTGAAATTTATTTTTTAGTTGATATGGTAAATTTGAAAATTATTCAATGCTAAGCATGATGAGGATAGTACGAGGACCTCAAGATATTCTATTTTCTTACTTCATAAACTTTAAGGTGTATAAAGTTTAAAAATTTGCAAGTAATAGAAACTTATTCTAAGTTAATCCATGCTAAATTAAGCAGACCTGTGTCAACATTCACTTTTTTTTTTAACTTTGGGATTGCTTTAATAAAAATTTTTAAGCACACGGAGCTATTTTATTATTTCAATAAAAAAAGGATAGCAAAATAACTAAATTTTTTTTTAGTTGATGAAAGAGCCCAATGCAAAAAAAAATGCATGTTGGGTTCCTAAAATAGTTATAAGTAAAATTTAAATGCATATTTTTAACTATTTTACCGAGACTGTCTACGGTTCGAATCCGTATAGCCCTAAATTATTAAAAGATTTAGTATTTGAATTATTATTGTTATTTACTAGTTAATATATTTGTTTGTGATTTTTACAGAAGCATATTGAATATATATATATATATAATTAAATAAAATATTCAATTAATGAATATTTTTTATTTTACAGGAGTATAGTAATGTTTTTATTATCTAAATACAATTCTTTTTTTATTTTTTTATTAATAGCCAGTTTTATTCCTATATTAACTTTTTTTATTTCGAAGATTTTAACACCTATTAGTAATAATAATAAAGGACCAGAAAAACTTACTAGTTATGAATCAGGTATAGAACCAATGGGTGATGCTTGGATCCAGTTTCAAATTCGCTATTATATGTTTGCTCTAGTTTTTGTAATTTTTGATGTAGAAACAGTTTTTCTTTATCCTTGGGCTATGAGTTTTAATCAATTAGGTCTATTTGCTTTCATTGAAGCTTTAGTTTTTGTCTTTATTTTAATTATTGGTTTAGTTTATGCATGGCGTAAAGGAGCACTAGAATGGTCTTAAATTTTAACTATTACAATTTATTACAATTATAAAAATCAATCAAATTAATAATTTTATGAAGCCACTTATAAATTCACTTTCTAATCAAAAAAATTCAAATTCATTTATTTTAACCACTTTCAATGATTTTTCAAATTGGGCTAGGCTTTCTAGTTTATGGCCACTTCTCTATGGTACTAGTTGTTGTTTTATTGAATTTGCGTCATTAATTGGCTCACGTTTTGATTTTGATCGTTATGGTTTAGTTCCAAGATCCAGTCCACGACAAGCAGATCTTATAATAACAGCTGGTACTGTAACAATGAAAATGGCACCATCTTTAGTAAGATTATATGAGCAAATGCCCGAGCCTAAATATGTAATTGCTATGGGAGCATGTACGATTACAGGAGGTATGTTTAGTACAGATTCTTATAGTACAGTTCGTGGAGTAGATAAATTAATTCCTGTAGATATTTATTTACCTGGTTGTCCGCCAAAACCAGAAGCTATTATAGATGCTATAATAAAACTTCGTAAAAAAGTAGCGCAAGAAACATATAAAGATAAATACAAATTTAAACAAGGAGAAAGATATTTAACATTAAATCATAAATTTAATTTTATATCTACGCTTAGTACTACACAATATAATAAACAAATATATCCTCAATTTTCTAAACCTCAGTTTAATTCAAGTTTAGAAACTTTTGCTCCAACTGAAAAAAATGAAAATTTAACTTTTTTTTTAAAAAGAGAAGATAGTAAAAAAAATACTTAAAATAAATCGGATTTTATAATAACTTAAATATGTTAAATACTTATACAAATAATTCTACTACTACTAAAATACAAGGGCGATTATCCGCTTGGTTAGCAAAACATAATCTAGCCCATCGACCTTTAGGTTTTGATTATCAAGGTGTAGAAATTTTACAAATTAGATCTGAAAATTGGCTTTCTATAGCGGTTGCTTTATATGTTTATGGTTTTAATTATCTTCGTTCTCAATGTGCTTATGATGTAGCACCTGGTGGGTTATTAGCTAGTGTATATCATTTTACAAAAATACAAAATAATGCAGATCAGCCAGAAGAAATATGTATAAAAATTTTTGTATCAAGACAAAAACCTAAAATACCATCTGTCTTTTGGATTTGGAAAAGTGCCGATTTTCAAGAACGAGAATCTTACGATATGTTAGGAATTTCTTATGAAAACCACCCACGTCTTAAACGTATATTAATGCCTGATACTTGGATTGGTTGGCCTTTACGTAAAGATTACATTGTACCGGATTTTTATGAGTTACAAGATGCTTATTAATCTAAATTTAAGAGCTAATTAAAAAGAAAACGTATTAGAGTTACTAAATATTAAAATTTTTATTGTTAAATAATAAAAAAATAACCAACATTCATTAAAAATAGATTTTTTTTTAATTTTGTTTTATTGTCTAATTTAAGACAATAAAACAAAATAATGCATATATAAATATATAAAAAAATAAAAAAAAATTATTTTATAATGCCAGAAACCAGATTTGAACTGGTGACACAAGGATTTTCAGTCCTCTGCTCTACCAACTGAGCTATTCCGGCTTTTTCATTGGCTTATCCTAACATAAATTTCTAGTTAATGTCAATAAAAATTTGCAATTTTGGGGGTAGAGGGACTTGAACCCTCACGGTCAATAAAGCCAACGGATTTTCTTTTTACTACAATTTAAATTGTTGCTAAAATTAACATGTAAAATTGGACTCTATCTTTATCCTTGCTTAATTTTTGTTTTAAATAAGATTTTTTCACTTAAAAAATTTTCAATATTATTCGTTAGGATAGCTTCCATTGAGTCTCTGCACCTATTTTATTTAAAAAAAAAAATAATATTTGGCTCAGGATTGCTTATACTTTTTTCAACCTAAGTTTCCCTGAATTTGAAAGCTAGCATTTAGTAAGTTTTTTTACTAATGCTCAAATTATTTAAGTCCGTAGCGTCTACCAATTTCGCCATACCCCCTTTTTTTAGTTAATAAAAATTAAAAAATAAAATTCCATAAAAAAAAATTTAATATTGGTATCATTACTAATTATAGTATTTTAGAAAATTTAAAGCAATACTTTATGTAAATATATATATGTAATTTTGTTTTATTAATAAAACAAAAAAAAATTGTAAGTAATAATTATTGCATTATTAAAAATTTATTGATATAATTAATGAACTGGTTGAGAGTTACTTAAATTAAAAAGAAATTATTAGTTATTGTTATTAATAGAGCCTGCTTAGCTCAGAGGTCAGAGCACCGCACTTGTAATGCGATGGTCATCGGTTCGACTCCGATAGCGGGCTTTTTTTAATACGAAATATATTATTAAAAATAAGTATTAAAACTAAAAAATTTAAAAGTTTTAAATTTTTATTGATATGGTTTATTTATATAAAAAATAGTATTGTTTTTTTTGTACCGTCTCTCATGTTATGATGTTTTTGACTAAAAAAAATATATAATTTTTTGGTAAAAAAAGTTAAATAAATTTAAAATAAAAAAATTTTATAAATAAAAACAAATTGATTAAATATCTTTTATTTTTTATTATTAATAATAATATTATTTTTTTTTATTTTTTTGTAAAAATAAGGAGTTTTTATGTCCCGTTATCGAGGACCTCGTGTAAAAATAGTACGTCGTTTAGGAGTTTTACCAGGATTAACAAATAAAACACCTCAATTAAAATCTAGTTCTGTCAATCAATCAACTTCTAATAAAAAAATTTCTCAATACCGAATTCGTTTAGAAGAAAAACAAAAATTACGTTTTCATTATGGAATAACAGAACGACAATTACTTAATTATGTACGTATTGCTAGAAAAGCAAAAGGATCAACAGGTGAAGTATTATTACAACTACTCGAAATGCGTTTAGATAATGTTATTTTTCGATTAGGTATGGCTCCTACGATTCCTGGAGCAAGACAACTAGTGAATCATAGACATATTATAGTTAATCATCGTATAGTAGATATACCAAGTTATCGGTGTAAACCTCAGGATTTTATTACTATAAAAAATAGGCAAAAATCTCAGGATATAATTACTAAAAATATAGATTTTTATCAAAAATCTAAAATACCAAATCATTTAACTTATAATTCTTTAGAAAAAAAAGGATTCGTTAATCAAATACTAGATCGTGAATTAATTGGTTTAAAAATAAATGAATTGTTAGTTGTAGAATATTATTCTCGTCAAGCTTAACTAAAATCTAGTAGTTTTTTTAATTACATATATAATTACATATATAATATATAAAACATATATATATATATAAAAACTTGTAACTTAGGAAAGAGAGGGATTCGAACCCTCGGTAAACAAATATTTACATAGCATTTCCAATGCTACGCCTTTGACCACTCGGCCACCTTTCCTATAATATTTCTTTGTAATTTTAAGGCATAAGTTTAAAGAATAGCAAGTTTTTTCATTAATAAATTCTACTTTTTTAAATATTATATTTAATATATATATATTATATATAAATATTTATATATATTTTTATATAAATAAATTACTTATTAAAAATTACTTTCTTTAATGGATTTATTCTCAAATAAAGGGAATATTAAATTTTTTTCAAAGCTCTATTTGATTATGCCTCGATCTCAAAAAAATGATAATTTTATTGATAAAACTTTTACAATTGTTGCAGACATTTTATTACGAATAATTCCAACTTCACAAAGGGAAAAAGAAGCTTTTACATATTATAGAGATGGTGTGATTTGAATTTTAAACCCTTAAAAAAGAGAATAAAACATGAAAATATTTACTTGCATGAAACTTATACTTAGTGAAGGTTAATTTAAAAAAAAAAATAATTCCTTCTGTCGTGTACCTTCGATTGATGTAGCCTTTAATTTTTTCATTTTTTTAGATTGAAAATATTAAGCAAAAGGTTAAAGCTATAATTTCCATTTTATTTTATAAGCTTACATAGTTGGAAAAGCATTACGTGTAGAAATCGACAACACAAAAACTTCGTAAAATTTTAAATAAAATTTGTTTTATATTCAATAGTAAAAACTATTTACTAATAAATTTATGGTTAGAAAAACAAAAATCCATCTCATTTGTAAATTGGGTACTCTTATAACCATCGGAGATTGTCGAAAAAGCTAATCCTTTAAAAAACAAAGTGTTAAGAACAAAGAAAAATTTAAAAATTAAATTTGAAATTAAAGTAAAAATCCTTTTTAAAAAAAGGATGGTTAGCTCTTTTTTTTGAAAAACTAGCCCTTGATATTTTATCATATTGGGTAAATTTTTTTGTAAATTTTATAGATTAATCCCTTTTTATATATTAAACAAGAGAAGCCGTATGAAATGAAAATTTCATGTACGGTTTTGAAACGAAGTTTATAAAATTTTATAAACGATTGTAACGAATGTCAGCTCAATCTGAAGGAGAATACGCAGAAGCTTTACAAAACTATTATGAAGCTATGCGCTTAGAAATTGACCCTTATGATCGAAGTTATATACTCTACAATATAGGGCTTATTCATACAAGTAATGGAGAACACGCAAAAGCTTTAGAATACTATTTTCAAGCATTAGAGCGAAATCCATCTTTACCACAAGCTTTTAATAATATGGCTGTGATCTGTCATTACGTGCGGCTATCAATATAATATTTTTTTTTAGTAAAAAACTACCACAAATTATAAATAAAAAAAGTGGAGACTTATTACATATAAATCACTAGAAAAGATTTTTATTAGCTGTAATAAATAAAAACTTCATTAGAAGTCCAAAAACAAAGAATGACTTAAATGAAAGTCTAAAACCTCTATGGATAATGTAATTAAATTTGTTAGAAAAGCACCGTAATGATCCAGTATTCAAATTGTGGTTCGATAAAAAAGTTGTTTTACTTAAAAATTCACTTATGTAATAAAATTGAATTAAATCGCAATTAAATAAACAGCGGTGTAGTCTCAGATCCTAAAGAGATAAAGTATTTTTGATAAATAAATTATTAAATACTAAGAAAATTTAACTAAAAATAAGATAGTTACCCTTTTTTTTATAGGAGAAAAGACAAAAATAAAAGAAAAAAAATTAGAATTTATTTTTTTCTTTTATTTAAAACTTATTTCATTAACTAATTTTTTATTATAAACCTATTCTATTAATTGAATTTACATAATTTTTTTTTAACTAGGTAATCATATATATTAAATTTAATTAAATGAGCCGTATGACGCTAAAGTTTCATGTACGGTTCTAAGGGAAGATACTTTTATCTATCCTAACCGAGGAGAACAGGCTATTCAGCAAGGAGATTCTGAAACATCCGACGCTTGGTTTAACCAAGCAGCAGATTATTGGAGACAAGCAATATCACTTGCTCCAAGCAATTATATTGAAGCACAAAATTGGTTAAAAATAACAGGACGTTTTAAATAAAAGAAAAACTATATAAAATATAAACTTCAATTATTTTAATTAAAAATGTAATTGAACTTTATATGGTCCATTACGCACCATAAAGATGTGTCATAATAAATTTGAATACCTGCCCTAGGTAACTTCTGTGTTATAGTTGCTCCAGTTTTAAACTGGAAAAAAAAGAAAAAAGTTAAATAATAAAATCTTTTAGAAGTTTACTATTTATTATTGGTGGGTTTTTCCTATGCCTCGTCTGAAGAGAGGAGAATCTAGATGACTATTCGTTCACCGGAACCAGAAGTCAAGATTATGGTAGAAAAAGATCCCGTAAAAACTTCTTTTGAAAAATGGGCTAAACCAGGGCATTTTTCAAGAACTTTAGCTAAGGGTCCTAATACTACAACTTGGATTTGGAACTTACATGCTGATGCTCATGATTTTGACAGTCATACGAATGATTTGGAAGAAATTTCTCGTAAAGTATTTAGTGCTCACTTTGGTCAATTAGCTGTTATTTTTATCTGGCTAAGTGGTATGTATTTTCATGGGGCTCGTTTTTCAAATTATGAAGCATGGCTAAGTGATCCTACTCATATTAAACCTAGTGCTCAAGTTGTTTGGCCAATAGTAGGACAAGAAATTTTGAATGGAGATGTAGGTGGAGGTTTTCAAGGAATACAAATAACCTCCGGCTTTTTTCAACTTTGGCGGGCATCTGGAATAACTAGTGAATTACAGCTTTATTCAACTGCCATTGGTGGATTAGTTTTTGCAGGTTTAATGCTTTTTGCTGGATGGTTTCATTATCACAAAGCTGCTCCTAAATTAGCTTGGTTTCAAAATGTAGAATCTATGTTAAATCATCATTTAGCTGGTTTATTAGGTTTAGGATCTTTATCTTGGGCAGGACACCAAGTACATGTTTCCTTACCTATTAATAGACTTTTAGATGCTGGAGTAGATCCTAAAGAAATACCACTTCCTCATGAATTCATTTTAAATCGTGATCTTTTAGCGCAGCTTTATCCAAGTTTTTCAAAAGGATTAACCCCTTTTTTTACTCTAAATTGGTCAGAATATTCAGATTTTTTAACTTTTCGCGGAGGATTAAACCCAGTTACTGGAGGTTTATGGTTAACTGATACAGCGCATCATCATTTAGCTATTGCAGTTCTTTTTCTGATAGCTGGTCATATGTATCGAACTAATTTTGGTATTGGCCATAGCATGAAAGAAATTTTAGAAGCTCATAAAGGTCCATTTACAGGCGAAGGCCATAAAGGATTATATGAAATTTTAACTACTTCATGGCATGCTCAGTTAGCTATTAATTTAGCTATGCTAGGTTCTTTAACTATTATAGTAGCTCATCATATGTATGCTATGCCTCCTTATCCATATTTAGCTACTGATTATGCTACTCAACTTTCGCTATTTACACATCATATGTGGATTGGTGGTTTTATTATAGTTGGAGCTGCTGCACATGCAGCTATTTTTATGGTAAGAGACTATGATCCAACAACTCAATATAATAATTTATTAGATCGTGTTTTACGGCACCGTGATGCAATAATATCACATTTAAACTGGGTTTGTATATTTTTAGGCTTCCATAGTTTTGGGCTATATATTCATAATGATACAATGAGTGCTTTAGGTCGTCCTCAAGATATGTTTTCAGATACTGCTATACAATTACAGCCAGTTTTTGCTCAATGGATACAAAATACTCATGCTTTAGCACCTAGCTTAACAGCTCCCAATGCAACAGCAAGTACTAGTTTAACTTGGGGAGGTGGTGACTTAGTTGCAGTAGGTGGAAAAGTTGCTTTATTACCAATTCCATTAGGAACGGCGGACTTTTTGGTACATCATATTCATGCTTTTACTATTCACGTAACTGTCTTAATACTTTTAAAAGGTGTTTTATTTGCTCGTAGTTCTCGTTTAATACCTGATAAAGCTAATCTTGGTTTTAGATTTCCTTGTGATGGACCTGGAAGAGGAGGAACATGCCAAGTATCTGCCTGGGATCATGTTTTCTTAGGCTTATTCTGGATGTACAATGCTATTTCTGTCGTTATTTTTCATTTTAGCTGGAAAATGCAATCTGATGTATGGGGTAGTATCAGCGATCAAGGAATTGTTACTCATATTACAGGCGGAAATTTTGCACAAAGTTCAATCACAATTAATGGCTGGCTTCGTGATTTTTTATGGGCACAAGCATCTCAAGTAATTCAATCTTATGGTTCTTCATTATCTGCATATGGTCTTTTATTTTTAGGTGCTCATTTTGTTTGGGCTTTTAGTTTAATGTTTTTATTTAGTGGTCGTGGATATTGGCAAGAACTTATTGAGTCTATCGTTTGGGCTCACAACAAATTAAAAGTTGCCCCTGCTATTCAGCCTAGAGCCTTAAGTATTGTACAAGGTCGTGCTGTAGGAGTAGCTCATTACCTTCTGGGTGGGATTGCCACAACATGGGCATTCTTCCTAGCGAGAATTATTTCAGTAGGATAATGGCTAGGAGGATTTGAAAAGCATTATGGCATCAAGATTTCCAAAATTTAGCCAGGGCCTATCTCAAGACCCAACTACTCGTCGTATTTGGTTTGGTATTGCCACTGCACATGACTTTGAAAGTCATGATGATATGACTGAAGAGCGTCTGTATCAAAAAATTTTTGCTTCTCACTTTGGTCAGCTAGCAATTATTTTTTTATGGACCTCTGGTAACTTATTTCACGTAGCTTGGCAGGGTAATTTTGAAGCATGGGGACAAGATCCTTTACATGTACGACCAATTGCTCATGCAATTTGGGATCCACATTTTGGTCAACCAGCCGTAGAAGCATTTACTCGAGGCGGAGCATCAGGTCCAGTTAATATAGCTTATTCTGGAGTATATCAATGGTGGTATACAATTGGTTTACGTACTAATCAAGATCTTTATACCGGAGCTCTTTTTTTATTATTTCTTTCAGCTCTTTTTCTAATAGCAGGTTGGTTACATTTACAACCAAAATGGAAACCGAGTGTTTCGTGGTTTAAAAATGCAGAATCTCGTCTTAATCACCATTTATCGGGACTTTTTGGAGTAAGTTCTTTAGCATGGACTGGACATTTAGTTCATGTAGCTATTCCTGAATCTCGAGGTGAACATGTAAGATGGAATAACTTGTTAACAGCATTACCACATCCCCAAGGTTTAGGACCTTTTTTTGCAGGACAATGGAATGTTTATGCTCAAAATCCTGATTCAAACAGTCATTTATTTGGTACTAGTGAAGGATCTGGTACTGCTATTTTAACTTTCCTTGGAGGGTTTCATCCACAAACACAAAGTTTGTGGTTAACTGATATGGCTCACCATCATTTAGCTATTGCAGTTGTTTTTATTATAGCTGGTCATATGTATAGAACTAATTTTGGTATTGGTCATAGTATGAAAGAAATTTTAGAAGCACATACTCCTCCGGGAGGCCGTTTAGGTCGTGGACATAAAGGTCTTTATGATACAATTAATAATTCTCTTCATTTTCAATTAGGTCTTGCTTTAGCTTCTTTAGGAGTTATTACTTCTTTAGTAGCTCAACACATGTATTCTTTACCTCCATATGCATTTTTAGCACAAGATTTTACTACTCAAGCTGCATTATACACTCATCACCAATATATTGCCGGATTTATAATGACAGGTGCTTTTGCTCATGGAGCTATTTTTTTTATAAGAGATTATAATCCAGAACAAAACAAAGATAATGTATTGGCAAGAATGTTAGAGCATAAAGAAGCAATTATATCGCATTTAAGTTGGGCTAGTCTTTTTTTAGGCTTCCATACTTTGGGACTTTATGTTCATAATGATGTTATGCTTGCTTTTGGTACTCCAGAAAAACAAATTTTAATTGAACCTGTATTTGCTCAATGGATACAATCTGCTCATGGTAAAGCTTTATATGGTTTTGATGTACTTTTATCATCAGTAGATAGTCCAGCTTTCAATGCTGGCCAAACTCTATGGCTACCAGGTTGGTTAGATGCTATTAATAATAATAGCAATTCATTGTTTTTAACGATTGGTCCTGGAGATTTTTTAGTTCATCATGCTATTGCTTTAGGTTTACATACAACTACATTGATTTTAGTAAAAGGTGCTTTAGATGCACGTGGCTCTAAATTAATGCCAGATAAAAAAGAATTTGGTTATAGTTTTCCGTGCGATGGTCCAGGCCGAGGTGGAACTTGTGATATTTCAGCATGGGATGCTTTTTATTTAGCTGTTTTTTGGATGCTAAATACTATTGGATGGGTTACTTTTTATTGGCATTGGAAACACATTACTTTATGGCAAGGAAATGTAGCTCAATTTAACGAATCTTCTACATATTTAATGGGATGGTTGCGAGATTATTTATGGTTAAATTCTTCTCAGCTCATCAATGGTTATAATCCGTTCGGTATGAATAGTTTGTCTGTTTGGGCATGGATGTTCTTATTTGGACATCTTGTCTGGGCTACTGGGTTTATGTTTTTAATTTCTTGGCGTGGATATTGGCAAGAACTTATTGAAACTTTGGCTTGGGCTCATGAACGTACGCCTTTAGCTAATTTAGTTCGCTGGAAAGACAAACCAGTAGCTCTTTCTATTGTTCAAGCACGGTTAGTTGGGTTAGCTCATTTCTCAGTAGGTTATATATTTACTTATGCTGCTTTTTTAATTGCTTCTACATCAGGTAAATTTGGTTAATAATTATTAAATAGGATAAAAAAAATTATTGAACAGGATAGATTATGGCTTGAAAACCAAAATCTATTCTGTTCAATATGCAAAAAAATATAATAAAATTAAAAAAAATGTAAACAAAGTTTGAATTTTTACTTTTTTTACTAAAACAAATAAATTACTCATTAAAAAAAAAAAATTATGGCAAAGAAAAGTCTTATTGAAAGAGAAAAAAAAAGACAAAAATTAGAAAAAAAATACTATAATTTTCGTCAATCTATGAAAAAAAAAATAAAGGAAACTTTATCCTTAGATGAAAAATGGGAATTTCAAAAACAATTACAAACTTTACCACGTAACAGTGCACCTACAAGACTTCATCGTCGCTGTTTTTTAACTGGAAGACCTAGAGCAAACTATCGTGATTTTGGTTTATCTAGACATGTATTAAGAGAAATGGCTCATGCATGCTTTTTACCTGGACTAACTAAATCCAGTTGGTAAAAATTTTGAAAAAAAAATGAAAATAAATTGTAATTAAAAAGCCCCCCTAAATTCAACTTCTAATCATAACTGGGGGGTTTCATGAGAAAATAGAAAAAAAAATTATTGTTTAATAACTTAAAAATATGTTATTATAATGTGACGCGGAGTAGAGCAGCCTGGTAGCTCGCAAGGCTCATAACCTTGAGGTCATGGGTTCAAATCCCGTCTCCGCTAAATTTCTATTATATAAAGTTATCTAAAGATATAGTGCAAAATTTATTATTATTTTTTTTTTTATTTTTTTCTTTAATTATTTTTTCGTTTGTTGATGACAGGATAAAAAAAGGCGGGTAGCGGGAATCGAACCCGCATATTCTCCTTGGCAAGGAGGAATTTTACCATTAAACTATACTCGCAGTTATACTTTTGATATATATATATAAGTATATATATTTTTTTTTTAACATAGTCAATTATTTATTAATTTTATTTTAAATTAGTAAATTAATTATTTAATTCAAATAACTTTAAATAAAAAAACCTCCCTAGTAGAAAATTATATCAAAAGACTTGTAAAAAAAGCCTTTTAAAACTTATAATATAAAATCTACATAGGGAAGAAAGTTAAAAGTTTTCTTTTATTTTTAATTTTATAAAATTAAAATTTATGATATGAAAGAATTAAGAACACCAACCAAAAAAACCAATCCAATCCATAATGAAGCACCTGAAAACACAACATTTTTACTACTTGACCAACCATCAGGAGAGGCAAGCACGACAGGTACACCAATTACTAATAAAAACGAAATAGCAATTAATGCAAATACAGCCAACTGAAAGGCAATAGTCATGGTTGTGATTCTCCAAGTTGAAAAATAAATTAAATTATACCATTAATCCTTTTCTAGTAATTATTTACTTACTCAGTCAAAAACATTTTAAATTTTTTTTTAATTTAAAAATTTAACATTTACTTTTCATTTATGTAACGATATTTTTAAATAAGTTTTTATTATTATATAATTAATGACCTTACTATTTTTTTATTTTAACTTAAAGAAAATAGGAGAGATGGCCGAGTGGTTGATGGCTCCGGTCTTGAAAACCGGCATAGTTTTCAAAACTATCGAGGGTTCGAATCCCTCTCTCTCCTTTTTTATGAGAAACATTTAAATTTTGTTAAAATGGCTCGACTAAAAAAAGTCGAGCCATTTTAAATTTTCAATAATTAATTTATTTTTTAATTATTAATTAAGAGGTGTCATGGAAAGAACAGGCTCGAAATCACGATCAATTCCTTTTTCAAATCCAGCTGCAGCCGCACGTGCTCTTCCTGCATGCCATAAATGACCTATAAAAAAGAAAAATCCTAATACGAAATGAGAAGTTGCTAACCAACTTCGTGGAGAAACATAGTTTACTGCATTAATTTCAGTAGCTACGCCACCTACAGAATTTAAAGAACCTAATGGAGCGTGAGTCATATATTCTGCAGAACGTCGTTCTTGCCAAGGTTGAATATCTTTTTTCAATTTACTCAAATCTAATCCATTAGGACCTCGTAAAGGTTCTAGCCATGGAGCACGAAGATCCCAAAAACGCATCGTTTCTCCTCCAAAGATAATTTCTCCAGTTGGAGAACGCATAAGATATTTACCTAAACCAGTAGGTCCTTGAGCAGAACCTACATTAGCTCCAAGCCGTTGATCTCTAACTAAGAAAGTGAAGGCTTGTGCTTGAGAAGCTTCTGGTCCAGTAGGACCATAAAATTCACTTGGATAAGCAGTGTTATTAAACCAAACAAAACAACAAGCAGTAACACCAAAACCGGCAACTGCGGCAAGACTATAAGACAAATAAGCTTCTCCAGACCAGACAAGAGCACGACGAGCCCAAGCAAACGGTTTTGTTAGAATATGCCAAATTCCACCAAAAATGCAGATAGCACCTAACCAAACATGCCCTCCAATAATATCTTCTAAGTTATCTACACTAACAATCCATCCTTCTCCACCAAAGGGGGATTTAAGTAAATAACCAAATATAACACTAGGATTAAGAGTAAGATTTGTAATTTTTCTTACATCGCCCCCTCCAGGAGCCCAAGTATCATAAACACCCCCAAAATATAGGGCTTTAAATACTAAAAGAAAGGCTCCAGCACCTAATAAAATTAAATGAATGCCTAAAATCGTAGTCATTTTATTTTTATCTTTCCAAACATAACCAAAAAATGGAAAAGATTCTTCTAAAGTTTCTGGTCCGATAAGCGCATGATAAATACCTCCAAAACCCAAAACAGCGGAAGAAATTAAATGAAGTACTCCAGATACAAAATATGGAAAAGTGTCTATAACTTCTCCACCAGGACCTACTCCCCACCCTAGGGTAGCTAAATGAGGAAGTAAAATTAATCCTTGTTCATACATAGGTTTTTCTGGTACAAAATGAGCTACTTCAAAAAGATTCATTGCTCCAGCCCAGAATACAATTAATCCAGCATGAGCTACATGAGCGCCTAGTAATTTACCAGATAAATTAATAAGTCTAGCATTACCAGCCCACCAAGCAAAACCAGTGGTTTCTTGATCACGACCACCTAAAGACAAGGTTCCATTAAAGAGCGTTTCCACGGGGTAGAACCTCCTCGGGGAATACAAGATTTTCATGAGGCTGATCTTGAGCTGCCATCCAAGCACGAATACCTTCATTTAAAAGAATATTTTTAGTATAGAAAGTTTCAAATTCAGGATCTTCCGCTGCACGAATTTCCTGAGAAACAAAGTCATAAGCTCTTAAATTTAAAGCTAAACCAACTACTCCAATAGCGCTCATCCATAAACCGGTTACTGGAACAAATAACATAAAAAAATGCAACCAGCGTTTATTAGAAAATGCAACACCAAAAATTTGAGACCAAAAACGATTAGCTGTAACCATAGAATAAGTTTCTTCAGACTGAGTTGGATTAAAAGCACGGAATGTATTCGCACCATCACCATCTTCAAATAAAGTATTTTCAACAGTTGCACCATGAATAGCACATAAAAGAGCTGCTCCTAAAACTCCAGCAACTCCCATCATATGAAAAGGGTTTAAAGTCCAGTTATGAAAACCTTGAAAAAATAAAATAAAGCGAAAAATAGCTGCTACACCGAAACTAGGTGCAAAAAACCAACCTGATTGACCAAGCGGATAAATTAAAAATACAGAAACAAAAACAGCAATTGGACCAGAAAAAGCAATTGCATTATAAGGGCGTAGTTGTACAGATCTAGCTAACTCAAATTGGCGCAACATAAAGCCTATTAAAGCAAAAGAACCATGAAGAGCAACGAAAGTCCATAAACCTCCTAATTGACACCAACGAGTAAAATCTCCTTGTGCTTCAGGACCCCATAGTAGCAATAAAGAATGTGCTAAACTGTTAGCAGGAGTAGAAACTGCAGCAGTTAGAAAATTACAGCCTTCTAAATAAGAACTAGCTAATCCATGAGTATACCATGAAGTAACAAAAGTTGTACCTGTAAACCATCCACCTAAAGAAAAATAAGCACATGGAAAAAGTAATAGACCAGACCAACCTACAAATACAAAACGATCTCTTCTTAGCCAGTCATCCATGCTATCAAACAAACCTTTTGGTTCTTTGGAAGACTTTCCAATGGCTATAGTCATAGTAATTCTCCTATTCAACTATTTTAATCATTATTAAGTACCTTAAACATAAAAATAAAAATATTAATTAATTTTTATTTTTTTTTTATAAATAAACTCTTCTACATTTTAGACAACTAAAGATTTAGAAGATAGGTCAACTTTTCTTTTCTTTATTATTTATGTTTGTGAATGTCCCTTTAACTCAAATTTATTAATAATTTTATTATGTTTAGTAAAATCTACTATAATAATAACCAATTTATTATAAATAAAAATCGTTAAATTTACTAACAATTTATTTATTTATTTTAAATGTATTTTTTATGTAAATAAATAAATATTTTACTATAAATTTATTTTTGTTATTAATTTATAATTAATAACAAAAATGTATATTTATCAAATATATTATATCAATTAATTATCTTATATCCAATTTAGTCATAATATTTAATAACTAATCAAAAAATATTTAATAACTAATCAAAAAGTAATTATTAGTTAATAAAATTTCAATATTTCTATTTAAATATAAATATATAAGCCCTTTATCAGACTTGAACTGATGACTTACGCCTTACCATGGCGTTACTCTACCACTGAGTTAAAAGGGCTATTTTACAAATTAACTAAAAACAAATACAATTGAAGTTTGTGATAAAAAAACATATTTGTCAACTCGAATTTTATTTTTAAACTAAAAATTTGTCTAAATTTTTTAATTTAAAAATTTTTATTAAAATACTTGTGTAAGTATTTCTTATTAAAAAACCTAATAATATTATTAACTATTGACAGTAAATAAAGAATTAAGTAACATAAATAGGAGGATTAAGCCCCCATCGTCTAGTGGCCTAGGACACCTCTCTTTCAAGGAGGCGACGGGGATTCGAATTCCCCTGGGGGTATTATGAAAAAAAAATTTTAAGATTTAATTATTATCCAAAATTTATTATATAATAATTGAAAAAGAAAAAAAAAACAATCAAGTTAAATTAAAAAATAACTTTGTCGTTTTTTTTTTTTTTTTTTTTGGGTCGATGCTCGAGCGGTTAATGGGGACGGACTGTAAATCCGCTGGCAATGCCTACGCTGGTTCAAATCCAGCTCGGCCCAAATTTTACCGAGATTTACAAACATAAAAATTTTATATATTTTTTTTTTATTTTTGTCTATTTTCTACTTAAATCAACTTTTTTGTAAAAAAAGTTGATTTAAGAAAACATTGTTAATTTGACATAAAGCTTTTTAGATCGCCATAATAAATAAATGTTTATAGGGATTGTAGTTCAATTGGTTAGAGCACCGCCCTGTCAAGGCGGAAGTTGCGGGTTCGAGTCCCGTCAATCCCGAAATATTTAATTAAACTAAATTAATTAATTTTAATAAAATTTTGTTAATACTTTTTTTTTTACTTTTTAGTAAACTAATTTAAATAGTTTTTTTTTATTACTAAATAATAAATATCCAAATTACTAATAAAAAGAAATGGTGTTAAAAACAGTATTTTTTTAACATCATTTCTTTTTATTAATATATTAAATTCAATTAACTTTTTTTTATTTTATACATTTTAAAATAAAATAAAGTAACTTTTAATTCATTTTGTTAATTAGATTAATAAAGTATTCAATTTCGTTTTGAAAAAGCCATTTATCTCTAAGTAATATTTTTGTCATTTCATTTAATAAAACTTGATGAAAAATAAAAAAATTTAATAAATATTGATAAATTTCTAAAAGAGTATAATAAATAAAAGAATCATTAAATAATAAATTATTTACTTTTAACCATCTTTGTTGGTTATTTAATAATTCAAAACGACTCATACTTTCTAGTGGATTTTCGATTAACCAACGTTGATATAAGTATACAGGAGTAAATACTTGCGGACGTTTTAATTGAACACCAATTCCTTCAATACGCTTAAAAGTTTCAACATTATTTTTTTCAATAAAAGGTAATTGATTCCACCAATTTATAGAAAAATCATTTATGGAATCTCGACCATATCCACGACGAAGAAAAAATTGTTTAATTTTTTGACTTGAACGAGATTTCTCCCGTTCTCTTCTTGCTCCATAAGTAACATATAATCTTCTTAGCATTTCTTCATCTATAAATAAACTTTGACGCGAAAAAATAAAATGATGATTTCGAAATAATAAACCAGTAGGGTCCCAAAGAAACCGTCCTCCGATAAATACCATAGGTTTACTCAATAATCGATATTCCATTTGATATTCTGTAAATAATCGTGAAAATCCTAATATTAAAAACTGCTCTTCTAATAAAATATCTTCTAATTGAAATTCTAATTCTTGTACATTTCTTCGTCTTATTCGGGATAAAATTCTTTCATAAGGAAGTTGCTCTTTTGTTTTTTGCTGAATAATTTCAAAAAACTGAGAATTTTTTGATGGGCCATTAAATTCTTTTTTTTGTGAAAAATCAAAATTATATGTAACTTTGAATTCATTAGGTCTGTTTATCCAATTAAATAAATTAGTACGAATAAAATTAAGACGAGATACTTTTGGTGCCCAAGTTATATTACTAGTTAATTGAAAAAGTTCTTTTTTATAAGAAATTATTTGATTAAAAGATTTATTTAACAATGCATTTTTTTTATTTTGATTTATTATTGAAAAAAGTCCTTTTTTTATCATATATAAAGGATTTTTTGGTTGAAACTGAAAATGAAAATGATTCTTTTTATTAGTATTTTTTTTTTCAAATATTTCTAGCCATGAAAACTCTATTAAAAGACTTTCTAAAATATTACAAGCTAAATAAAAATCATTTTCAGCATATTTATCAAGTGAAATTAAATTATCCGGTTTATTTTCTAATATAAACAAAGAATCTCGAGCAGCTAACCCAGCTAAACAACCTAAAACATGAGGTAAAATAATAAATTCTTTTATTGTTGATTCAAAAAGTGAAGGCTCTAAATACCATTTAGATAGATAATAAAATTTTTTTTTCCACAAATCATTACCAAAATACAAAGGATTTTTAGGCGAATTTTTTATAAACAAATTTTGTACAAGAACTTTTCCAACTTTGTAAAAAAGTGTCCCATAATTATGCGTAAAATTTATTTTATTATTTATATATGTAGAACCTAAAGTTTGTCTATGAAATGCTAGTCTTATAGTTTTTTTTTCTATTACGGATTGGTTTTGAACAATAGTAATTAATAAAATTTCATTAATAAGTTCTGCTAAATCTCGTGCATTATACCCTATGGTTCTATGTCCAAATTCATTAATAGAAGATTTTTTATTTTTTGAATAAAAATATTCACTATGTTTACTGCTTAGTAAAATCAAAAGTTTTTTTTGTCTTTGTAAAAGATTAAACATTCTAATATTTATTAATCGATCTAATCGATTTGGAGAAATTAAAGCAGGATCAACTTTTCTAGGAAGATGAGTCGAACCAATAATTACTATATTATGAATATTTTTTTTACTAAAACCAGTTTGAAAATATTTTAAAAAAATACCAAGTAAAAAAGTTGGATCAGATTCCACATTTTGAGTTGAACGGTTTACATTAAGTTCATGAATATTTTGCATCCAAATTATACACGGAGATAATTTTTTTGCTAATTCTAAAATAAGATTTAATCTTCGTAAACTTTCCATTAGAATATTCATCCAACTTTCAGTTAAAATATCAGGTTTATTATATAAAAGTTTACTTATAGATATCTTTATTAGAGGAACAAAAGAATTTGCGGCTAGATTTTTAACCAAATAAGAGCGTCCAGTTTCTAATGAACCTATTAATAAAATTCCTTTGGAAGAAAAAAGTCTTAATTCAAGTGGAACAGGTTTTTTATATAAAGTTGATTTTAAAGTACTAATTTGCCACGGGATATTTAAGGATATACTTTTTTGCCAATAAGATAAAAAAACTAAATTTTCTGCTAAATAAAATTGATGAAACGGATAATTTACTAAACTTTTTTGATAATTTTCAGTTAAATTTTCTAAATAGTTTGTAAATTTGTATTGTTTCACAATTGAATTGCCAAATTGAAAACTTTTAAAACTAGTATTAGAAGTAAATTTTGATCTATATTGTTCAATACTTTTATCAGTGATTAAAGATTGAACCAATAGTTTTCGTTCTCTACGAGAAAGGTCTAATCCTTTATTTTTAATTAATAATTTGTTTATTTTTTTTTTTTTAAATAAATAAAATTTTGCATTTTTTATATAGTGTTTTAAATTTCGAAAAAAATGCATTAATAAATTTTCTGATTTAATAAATTGTATTGAATTATTATGTAGTAAACTATCTAAATATTTTCCACGTGAAGAATCTATTAAAGATTGAATTATTTCAAAATATTTCCATAGTTCAAAATAATCTAAACCTAATAAATTGGAAAAATATTTTTGAAAAAGAAAATAGTTAAAAATAATAAAACTTATAGCTGCTACATATTCTTTATTCCAGTTAATAACAAAATTTAAATAAAAAGATGGCCATATAATTTTTTGATTATTATGTTGTTTATTAATTTCTTTTAATAAACGTAAATTCCAAATTTCAAATGAATTACCAATAATTTTATTTTTTAAATTAAATAATAAACTTTTTAATAAATAATTAAAATTTTCTTTTTTATTTTGTAAAGTTGTTAGCAAAATATAATTAAATTGATCATTAATTTTTAACAACAATTCTAAAAATGAATTTAAAACTATGTTTTTAATATATTTCCACCATTTAAAAGTAAAAAACCATGGTATATATTTTTCAACGAAAGCCCACTTTACTGATTTTTTCAATATTTGATTTATTTTAATTTGTGAAATTAATTTAATAGATTTCTTTGAAAAATATGATAATGTATTCTTGTTTTTTTCATATTTTAAATTTATAGTATTTATATTATTATTTAAAATAGTATCGATTAAATTTTCTTTAAAATTATATTTTGTAATAAATAATTTGTTAGTCCAATTAACTATTTGATTATTTTCGTTTTGAATTTTGATAAAAAATTCAAAAAGTAAATTATTTTCAAAATAATTTATTTGATGAACATTATTTTTTTGTTTTAATGTATTTTGAATATATAAGTTTTTCGCAAAATTAAGTTTTTTTAAATTTCTTGTTTTTTTATAAAAAACTGGATTAAATTTAACTAATGAATTGAATAAGTTATTCAAGTCAAAGTTATACAAAAACATTAATTTTTTGTAGTTAAATTTTTTTAAAGTTTTTGATAAACAAGTTTTATATATTTGTAATTCAATATTTGAATTTTTATTTTTTTTTTTGTGAAAAAAAGTTAATTGATTATTAGATAAGTTTTTTTTTTCTATAATTTTACTTTTTATTAATTGTGTATATGTTAAATTATTTTTTTTATTTTTTTTTAAGTAAAAATTTAAATTTTTTTTAGAACTTAAATTAGAATAATATAAAAAGTTTAATAATTCTAATGTATCAGGTTTAAAAAATTGAGAGTTTAATAAAATTTCATTAGATATTTTTATCGAACTAAAATAATTTTTTTCATTTTGCCAGATTGGTGAGAAAAAAATGCTATTAAAAATTTTTGTACAAATTTTATTATTATTAATATCATTGAAATAATTAATAAAAAAGTTAGTAATTAATATTTTATCAAAATAACAATAAGTATTTAATTTATAATAAATATTGAACGTTATTTGTTTTAATAAAATTTGTTTATTTAAAACAATTTTGTAAAAATTTTTGGTTTTAATATTTTTAATTTTTGGAGAGTAAATAAAAAGTTTTGAAAATTTATATCTATTTTTAAGAAAAATAAATGTAAGTTTGTTATAAAAACTAGAAATATTTTTTTTATTTAATTTATTAGACCATTTAGTAATTAAATTTTTATTGTTTAGAAAATTTATTTTATTAGATAAAAATAGTAAATTTTTTTGTTTTTCAATAAAAAACTTTGATGTTTTTTTGTTTTTGTTTTTTTCACTAATTAAAATAACTTTATTAAAATTATAATAAATATATTTAGTTTTTTTTATACTATTATTATAAAAATAATTTTTTCCTTTTTTTTTCCAATTTAATAAATTTTGATCAATTATAATTTTTGTTATTTTTCTTAAATTTATATTTTTTTTATAATAAAAAATTTTATTAACTAAAAATAAATTTTTATAAAAATAATTATAAATTAATTGATCTTTATTTGAAAATTGAGTATAAAATTTTGAGAAAATATTATAAATTTTTAATTTTTTTTTTAACTTCTTTTCTATTAAAACTTTTGTTTTTTCTCTTTCTTTTTCAGAAATTATTTTAGTAATTAATAAATTTTTTTCTAATTTAAAGTTTTCTTGATTTTGATAATTTAAATTATAATAAGCAGTTTTGATGTAAAATAAATTATATTTAATTATTAACAAATTTAGTTTATCTAAAAAAGTAGTTAAACTTATAAAATGGTTAATTTGAAATAAATTTTTTTTATTAGATTTTATATTTTGATTACCAATACATTTATGAATACAAAACCATAATAAATAAAAAATATTTTTAGAGGATTTAGAATTTACTAATAAAATGAATTTTTTTATATTATTTTTTTTTTTATAAATAATTTTATAAGCATAATTTAAAAAAATAAAAAAATTTAAAGTTTTATGGCTTTTTTTAGTTTTGAATAAAAAAATTAATCTATAATTATCTGACTTTGTAAAATGCCTAAAAATTTTATTTTCTGGTTTTTTTATTAGTCTAATTTTTTTTTTATACTCTTTATTACTAGAAAAACCAATACTTAATTGATCTATAGACAAAATGTTTGAAAAAAGTTTATAACTAAAATTTAAAGTTTGTTTATTGTTTAAAAAAAAAGTATTTGTAGTACTTTTTTCATTTTCTATAAATAAATTTTTTATCCATAATGTTAAATAATTTTTGAAAAAAGGACTTAAAAATAAACTTGATTTTATTATATTTTTTTTATTTTGATTAAAAAAAAATGTATTCCAAATTGTTGAAGTAATATTGTTTTTAAGGTTTTTTCTGTCCGAAAGTTTTTTATTTAAAAGCGATTTTAAAAAATTTTTGTTTGATTTAACAAAATTAGTTTCAATCAAATTAAATTTTTTTTTTATTTTAAGTTTTTTTTTTTTTAATTTCAAATTTTGATCAATTATTAAATAATTACTTATTAATTTATTAGACTTTTTTAAATTATACAAAATATATTTTGACATTTGATATGAAATTTTTGATAAATTTTTATCGGCTCTTAAATTTTTTTTTTCACTATTTAAAGATTTTAATTTGAATAACTTTATATCTAATTTGTTTTTATTGATATCAATTTTGTTTAAATCTTTTTTGTATTTAAATAAACCTTTTTTATATAATTGCCATAAATAAAATTCAGCATAATTATTAAAAAAAAACCATCCTTTTTTTTTTATTAAAATGTAAGATTTTGCGATAATTGAATCCGTTTCATCCCAAATTTTTAAATTTTGAATTATATTTTTTTTTACTAAATTGAATTCAGGACTTTTTTTTTTATAATCTGCTGAAATTACAAAATTAGTATTAGAATTTTCCAATTGAATTATTGAATTTAAATTATTTGATTTTAAAGGATTTTCTATTTCAAAAATTAATTTTTCACAAAAAGCAAAAAATATTTGAAGACCAAAAGTATCTTCTAATATTTTTTTCTTTTCATTTGATCTTATTTTTATACTTTTTTTTGAATTTTCAAAAAAAATAGAATTAAATTTTTTTTCCCAATAATAATTTTTACAAAGTATATTAGTTATATAAAACTTAAAAAAATATTTTAAATCATTTGTATTTTTTTTTTTTAATAAATTTTCAATTTTTTTTATATAATTGGAAGATATTTTCCAACTCGGTAAAATTTCTTTTATAATCCAAAATTTCCACCATTCTGAATTTTTAACTAAATTTTTATTATATGGATGTATAACATAGATTTTTTTTTTCAAACTTGTTCTAATCATCGAGTATTTTTTCTTTTTTTTCAAATCTAAACCCTTAAAAATAGGCTGATGAGTAAAAGTTAAAGTATTTTTTTTATTAAAAATTTCTTTTAAATTTTTTTCCTTATATTTATAATAATTTATATGTCCAGAAACTACTTTAACTAAATTTAAATATTTTTTTTCAATAATAGCTTTATTATTTAAACGATATAAAAAAATGGATAATGTAATTAATAAAAAAAAATTTAATATTGAATTTTTTTTAGTTTTTGAACTTTTTAAGTCATGTAAAATTAATGAACTAATAATTCGAAAATCAAAAAATTTAATAAAGTTTTCTTTATTAAAAAAAAGTCTAATTAAAAATTTAATTAAATTTGATTTTGTGCATATTTCCAAAAAATATTGAGGATTTTTTATTTCTTCCAGTTTTAATCTTTTATATAAATATTTGTTTTTTGATAATTCTTGTTTCATTTTTTTTACAGCAGTTAGATAAAACTTTATAATAACTAGATTTTTTATAACTTCAACTAAATAACTTTAAAATTTTTTTATTTTTTCGCTATTTTTTTTTTTAATATAAAGATACTAAATGTATTTAAGCATTACTAATTTTTTCTATTTATAAAAAAAAATTTCGCTAGTATTTCAACTAAAACTAAAATTTAAAAGTTTTTTATGGTTATTATTTTATTTAATATATTTATGTTATTTTCTTTATGATGACATAAACAAAAGGTTTCGTCAACTCATCTAAATTAAATCTTTTATTATTAGATTTTTTTTAATAAAGAAAACTTTATTTAATTCAATTTGTTTCATTTCAAATGGGCGAACGACGGGAATTGAACCCGCGCATGGTGGATCCACAATCCACTGCCTTAATCCACTTGGCCACGTCCGCCTTTTTTTAATTTAATAAAAAAATAATGACCTTAGGAATTTAATTCCTAAGGTCATTATTTTCAAGTTGTTATCCTATTTTATATAAATTTATAATACTAAACTTATAACTAAAATATTAACCGTTTACAGAAGGAGCTTCAACAGAAGCTAAATCTAGAGGAAAATTATGCGCGTTACGTTCATGCATAACTTCCATACCAAGGTTAGCACGGTTGATGATGTCAGCCCAAGTGTTAATTACACGGCCTTGACTGTCAACAACAGATTGGTTAAAGTTGAAACCATTTAAGTTGAAAGCCATTGTGCTAATACCTAATGCAGTAAACCAAATACCTACTACAGGCCAAGCAGCTAAAAAGAAATGTAAAGAACGAGAGTTATTAAAGCTAGCGTATTGGAAAATAAGTCTACCAAAGTAACCGTGAGCAGCTACGATGTTATAAGTTTCTTCCTCTTGACCAAACTTGTAACCTGCGTTAGCAGATTCGTTCTCAGTAGTTTCTCGGATTAAACTTGAAGTTACCAAGGAACCATGCATAGCACTAAATAGAGAGCCGCCGAATACACCAGCTACACCAAGCATGTGGAATGGGTGCATAAGGATGTTATGTTCAGCTTGGAACACAATCATAAAGTTAAAAGTACCAGAGATTCCTAAAGGCATACCGTCAGAAAAGCTTCCTTGACCAATAGGGTAGATCAAGAAAACAGCAGTAGCAGCCGCAACAGGAGCTGAATATGCAACAGCGATCCAAGGACGCATACCTAAACGGAAGCTAAGTTCCCATTCACGACCCATGTAGCAAGCTACACCAAGTAAGAAATGAAGAACGATTAGTTCATAAGGACCACCATTATATAACCATTCATCAACGGAAGCAGCTTCCCAAATTGGATAGAAGTGCAAGCCGATAGCTGCAGAAGTAGGAATAATAGCACCAGAGATTATATTGTTTCCGTAAAGAAGAGAACCAGAAACAGGCTCACGAATACCATCAATATCTACAGGAGGAGCTGCGATGAATGCAATAATAAATACAGAGGTTGCAGTTAATAGAGTAGGGATCATTAATACACCGAACCATCCGATGTAAAGGCGGTTTTCAGTGCTGGTAACCCAGTCGCAGAAGCGACCCCATAGGCTTGCGCTTTCGCGTCTTTCTAAAGTTGCGGTCATGGTAAATCTTGGTTTGTAAAATAATAATAAGTTACCCAAGTATATAAACTTGTTAATTTATAGTATTACACAAAATATATTACTATGTCAACTGTTTTTTAAATGAAATTACTTTTTTTTTTAAATAGAAAAGTAATTTCATTTAAAAAATTTTTTTTTTTGTAATCACCTGATTAATCTTTTTTTAACAAATAACATTATATAATGTTTTATAGAAAAAGTGATTAATTTAAACTAAGTTAAAATGGGTTGCCCGGGGCTCGAACCCGGAACGCGTCGGATGAAAGTGGATGAATTTTATTTTATTTTTTAAATAAAAATGAAAACATCTCTTCCCAAACCGTGCTTGCAATTTTTATTGCACACGGCTTTCTCTATGTAATCAGTATTTTTTTATTTTTTCGAGAATTTTTTAATTATTATTAAATTAATAATTTTATTAAGCAGTTAATTTAATTAATTTTAATTAATTTAAAATTATTATTAGTTTTTTTTTGCAATAATTTTGCTAAATAATTTATTTGAACAATATCAAGATACCAAATTTTTTTTATAGAAGGATATAGTTTAAAAAATTTTAAATTAATTAATTCTTGCTTTTTGAAAAAAAAAGATTTTGCAAAAAAATTTGAACGATACTTTTTCCAAACATATCGTACAGTACTTTTATGTTTGCAAGCTAATGTTTTAGCACAAGAAAATCGAAGTACATATTGTACTTGATATAAATTTTTTTTATTTTTGCATCCACTATAGTAATAAAAAAAATTTTTCCAAATTTGATCAAAACGATTAAAAATTTCGTCATCTGTTAAAGTAGTCCAAGATAATTTACTCATTGGATAACCGAAAGTATCACAAAACTTTTCTTTAGCTAACAATTCAATTAAAGATGATATTGGAGTAATAGAATAGAGTTCTTTTTTTATAATATATACTTTCTTCAAATAATGTAACATTTTAGTTTCGACTAAAACTTGTTTTATTTGAACACCAAAAAGATAACCTAAAAAAGAAAAACAATTTTTAGAAATTTTTTTTGTACTTATTCTAAAAGGTTTAAATAAATAATAAAAATAATAATTCCACAATTTATAAAGGAAAAAACTCCATTTTTCGGCTAAATAATTAGAACTTTTTATTGCAATAATATAATTATTCTCATATCTTACATAATGAAAAGATATTTTTTTTTTATAAAAAAAAAATTGTAATTTTATCCATAAAAAATGATTAACAATATATTTTATTTTTTTTATACAATCTGTTTTATCAAGCAAAGTCAAATATGATAAAGATTTAAAATAATTTAAGACTTTCCACTGATTAATTAAAAAAAATTCTAATTCACGAATATAATAATGCCATAAAAATATGGACAATCTAGTCATTTCTTTTTGAGAATTTATATTTAAGGTAATTAATTTTTTATTTTTATAAAATACTAATCTTAATAAATGAGAAAAAGAAGCATCTTGTATTCGTTGACGCAAAATTCGGATTAAAAGTTCTGGATGAAAAAAATAAGGTATTTTTGCATTTAAAATGTAATTAGAATGTAAAAAATGATCTTCAATAAAAGGAAATATAGAGTGAATAGATTGATAATTAGTCCAGTTGTTAAATTCTTTTATAAAAGTTTTTTCTAATTGAATAGAAAAAAAAATTTCAAAAATTGTAGCAAAACCTTCTCGAACTATTTTTAAATAAAAATGATTATTGTAATTAATATCAATAGTTTTATTGTAGTTTTTTTTTAATTTTTTTATATTTTTTTTTCGGCGCATTCTATTAATTAAACGTTTTAATGTTAAAAAACTAAAATTATCACCTAAATTAGAACTTTTTAAAAATTTTAGCTTTATTTTATTGAAAGAATGATTATAAGCAATTGCATAAAGATCATCTTGAAATAAAAGTGGATATAAAAAACGTTGTTGTCGTACAAGTTTTTTATTATTTTCATTTAGCTTTTTTATTTCATGTAAAATTTCTGCTTTGCTTTTCATCTGACCAACCTCTTAAAATATAAAATGATACATAGTGCAATCTATTAAAATAAAATTAACAAAATAAAATTAGATAATTTAGAAAAATTAAATTAATTTAATTTATTATTAAAAATCTTTGATTGCTCTTCTGACCTAAATCTCTTTTATTTAGTCAGCAAACTTGTTATTTATATACATTTTTTTAAATATTAGGATTCATTTTTAGTAAAAATAGCCTTATATTAAATTATAAGGCTAGACCTCTTTTAAATTGACTATTAATTTTGTTTTAACTTTTTAATTAATAAAAAGAATTCAAAAACCTTTTTGAATAGAAGCTCGTTCTTCTGGTTTTACCTTTGATTCAAGCAATTTAGCTTTATCCATTAATTTTATTAACTTAAAAATAAAAAAGAAAAAAACGACATGCTATTTTTTCTGGCAAATTTCTTTTTGAGATTAGTCGTAGTTTTACAAACCCTTATCAATGGTTTGGATGAATTTTGTATTTCATCTAAATGTATAAAATTCCTTAGTCGCACTTAAAAGCCGAGTACTCTACCATTGAGTTAGCAACCCATATTTTTTTTTTAATAAATAAAAAAAAATTATAAATATTAAATAACTTTATGTTTTTTAATTCAAATAAATTATAGGAATTTTTAATATAATTAAGAAATATCAAAATTATTATATGTTAGTAAATTCTTTTTGTCAATGCTTCATAGACAAAACATATAAATTTTTTTGTTTCAATTCTTTACTTTAATTTTTTTATCAAAACGCTAAGCTTTTTACTTTTATTTTAAAATAAAAGTAAAAAAACTTAACGTTTTTAAATTATTTTTTATAAAAATCAAATTTATTTTTTATCGACTTTGAAAAAAAAGAAAATATGTTGGCAATATTAATTGTATTTTTTATTGGAATAAAAAAAACTAAATAAATATACAATGAAAAGAAAAAAAATGGATAATAAAACAATAACTGAATAAAACAAAAAGCGGGATTCATAAATTTCTCCTAAATTTAAAATGAAATTTGTTTAAATATTTTTGTTTTTTTTATTAACTGTTTTAAATTTGATTTTAGCCAGCTAAAATCAAATTTAAATTAGCTTTATTTTTATGTTATATATATATTTTTTTATTTTTTTCATAAAAATATTTTTATGAAAAATATACATATATTTTTTAATTACTCTTAAAAATAGTAAAAAACAATTTTTAAAATGTAACATTAGTTAAAAAAAAACTAAGCACTTAAAGCTTCTTTAGCTGCATACATTATTTCAACAGTAATATTGGTAATATTATTTTGACGCGCAAATTTTTCAGTATTTCTTTTAATTTTACCTCTAACAAATCCAGGTATTTTATTTAATTCTAATTGACTTTCCTGATTCCAAGTTAGATCAGTATCTGTTGACAGTGATTTTGTAATTACTTCTTTTGTATCATGACCACCAAAGATTTCTAAAAGATGATCTTCCATACCTAAAGTAAAAGAATTATAAACTAAATCAGCAATTTGATTAGTACCTTCATAACCTAAAAACGGACGATATCCTAACGGAAAATTTTGAATATGAACTGGTGAAGAAATAACTCCACAGGGAATATCAAGACGTTTACCAATATGACGTTCCATTTGGGTACCAAATATTGCAGATGGTTCTATTCGAGCAATCATATCTCCTACTTTAGTATGATCATCTGTAATCAATATTTCATCACAAAATCCTTGAACTTGTTCTTTAAACCATTCTGCATCGTGTTTACAATAAGTACCTGTACAACTAACACGAATTCCCATTTCTCTAGCCAAAATTCTAGTTATTGAAGCGGCATGTGTTGCATCACCAAAAACAACGGCTTTTTTTCCTGTTAAATTTTGACAATCAATAGAACGTGAAAACCAAGCTGCTTGAGAAACAAATCGTGTTTGCTGATCAATATAAGGTTCATAATTAAAATTTTTGTTAGAACTTAAATTATTAACATGCTTTTGTATTTGTCGAATACATTCAGCTGTATCTACAATTCCCATTGGTGTGATAGATATATAAGGCATTCCAAAGTTTTTTTCTAAATAAATAGCTGTCATTAAACCTATTTCACGATATGGAACTAAATTAAACCAAGCTTTTGGTAAATCTTGAAGATCTTTTACAGAACCTCCTTCCGGAATTATTTTATTAACTTTAATATTCAAATCTTGTAATAGGCGCTTTAATTCACGACAATCATGTTGATTATGAAAACCAAGTGTAAAAATTCCAAGAATATTTGCTGAAGGTTCCTTTGTTATAGCTTGATCTAATGTCCCTTGTCTGCGAGCTTTTTCTAAATAATAGCGAACTACTTGTTCTAAAGTTCTGTCTGCGGCTTGAAGCTCATTAACTCGATAATGATTTACATCAGCTAATATAACATCTGAATTTGAAGTGATAGAAGCTCTATTAACAAAATTTTGTAAATCTTCTTGTAAAATGCTAGAAGTACATGTTGGTGTTAATACAATTAAATCTGGACGTTCTTCTTTATCTTTTCTAGTTATATTATCAACAACTTTTTCTTGAGATCCACGTGCTAACACATGACGATCCACTATACTAGCTGTTACAGGAGTAAAATCTCTCTCTCTTTCTAACATTGAACGCATTACATTAAAGTAATCATCTCCTAAAGGAGCATGCATAATAGCATGAACATTTTTAAAAGAACTCGCTACACGGAGAGTTCCAATATGAGCAGGTCCAGCATACATCCAATAAGCTAATTTCATAAATATAATCTCTTTGTAACTTTCAGTAAATAATAATGTGATCTTTTTTTATTTTACATCATAGAAATATCCCTTGCCATATTTATGTAATTGTCATAATATGGTATTTCTAATACAATATATTATAATAATAGAAATTCTTTTTTATTTTAACTTTTTCCTATTTAATTACTATAAATAGTAAATCTGGGACGGAAGGATTCGAACCTCCGAGTGACAGGGTCAAAACCTGGTGCCTTACCACTTGGCCACGCCCCATAAATATACAATACTAGTAAATACTTATATTAAGATTTTGTCAATTGCTTTGTTTATTTTTTTATTATGAAATAATTTTTTTTTTATTTAAAAAAAAAAACAACTATTATTAAAAATATATAACCTCTTTGACACTAATAAAACCTATAGTAAGATATACCGAAGAGCTTTTTTTTTTATTAACTAATGAAAATTTTTTCATTTTTTATTAAATCATTATAATAATTTTTATTGGAGAACATAAATGCTAGCTATGTTTAATATTTATTTAGATAACACGTTTCATTTGAATGGTATCATTTTAGCTAAATTACCTGAAGCTTATGCTATTTTCGATCCAATTGTAGATGTAATGCCAATTATTCCTGTATTTTTTTTCCTATTAGCTTTTGTTTGGCAAGCTTCTGTAAGTTTTAGATAATTTAACATAATTGAAAATTTTTTTTATTATTTTAAAAGGCGAGGGTGATTTTTTTCACTTTCGCCTTATATACGTATAATCTATTTATAGGAATATTTTTTACATATATATAAATTTATATATATATATAAAAATCTATTAAGTATTAATTATATTAAAATATTAAAAAAAGGTCTAATTGGTTAATTTAGATTTTATTTAATTTAAGCATTTAATTAATTTTTTTAGATTTGTTTTATATTTTTTGGAGAAATGGCAGAGTGGTTAATTGCATTTCTTTTAAAAATTTTTAAATTGTTATAGCTTTTCTTTATTTTTATGTTAACGGGGGTTCAAATCCTCCTTTCTCCATAATTTTATTTTAATTCAATTTAGAATCTATTCTATTTTACTTCTAGCTAATGATCTCGGAGATTATCTTATGCTTACTCTTAAGCTTTTCGTTTACACAGTTGTTATTTTTTTTGTTTCTCTTTTTGTGTTTGGATTTTTATCAAATGATCCTGGCCGTAATCCGGGGCGTAAAGAATAGTTTTTTATATTATTGAAATTAGGAAAAAAATATAAATTTTGAAAAAAAAAAATTTTAGTTGAAGGAGAGAGAGGGATTCGAACCCTCGGTACAAAAAAAATGTACAACGGATTAGCAATCCATCGCTTTAAACCACTCGGCCATCTCTCCAACCAAAAAATGATAACACGCTGTAGAACTAGAAGTCTAGACAATAAGAAGATTTTATTATCTGTATTATTTGATTTTTATATGTATATATATGTACAAAATAAAAAATGTAAATTTTTGTTTTAATAAAAAAAAAGAAAAAAAAAATTTTATTAAAAAAAATTTAACTAAGTGTTTTATTTCATTTTATTTGAGCCTAACCAGATACTGGTACTGGCCAGGCTATTTTTTTTGTAAATAAATAAAAAACTAATTAATTTATTGATACAAACTTTTAGCTAATCTTAAAGCTAAAATACCTGTTATAAAAGCACTAACAAGAGCTACAATAATTTGACTGTCTGAAATTGCTGTCATTTTTTTTCTCTCCTAAAAATCTGTAATATAAATAACAAATTCATTCAAAAAATTTATTTAATTAATAATTTATTAAATTTTTGAATGAATAGGTTTTCTATTATTGTACTGATCTTAATTCTATATCGCTATAGATATTTTTTTTTTAATAATTTTCTTAATTTCATAAAATCAAATTGAAAAAGAGAGGCTAAATCAGAATGAATTTAGAGGTTATTGCACAGCTTACTGCTTTGGCTTTAATAGTTGGCTCAGGTCCTTTAGTAATTGCTTTATTAGCTGCACGTAAAGGCAACTTATGATTTTATAAACCATCTTCGGAAATTAAATACTTAAAAAAAGTTATTTAATTTCCGAAGATGGAGTTTAATGAAAAAAATATTAAAAGTAAAAGTTTTTAAACAAAAAAAAAAAATTCTGTTATAATAATTTCATAGCGGGTATAGTTTAGTGGTAAAAGTGTGATTCGTTCTATAATTAACTTAAATATAGTTAAAGGGTCTTAAAAGTTATTTTAATTTTTTTGGACCAAAACTTTATTTCTAAATAAAATCTTTCTTATAATTTTTTTTTAAAAGAAAAAAGCAGAATTCCTATGATAGTAAAACCAAAAAAACAACACGGAATTTTTTTTATTGAGCTAAAAATCTATGGATAGAAATCCAAAATACTTTTTTTTCGTAACTAAATCTTTAATTAAATAAAAAAAAAGAAACAAATTAAAGCAATTTAGCTTTAAAATAATAAATTTAGTTTGCTAAATTTATTAATACTTTCATTAAAGCTCGGTAAAAAATATTTTCCTAATGATTTCTTTTACTAGAAATAAAGAACGAAGTAATTATAATTTTTTTTAATTTTGTAAAAGGATCATCTAAAAAGTTATTTAATAAAAAAACTAACATAGATGATATGAATCTATTGGAATACAATATAATAGAAAAAAAATTTCTAGTTCATAAAGGAGCCGTATGATATTAAAATTTCATGTTCGGTTTTGAAATAGAGGCAATAATAAAATAAAAACGTCGACTATAACCCTTAGCCTTCCAAGCTAATGATGCGGGTTCGATTCCCGCTACCCGCCTATTATTCTTTTCATTAAAAGCGAATAATTAACTTTCTTTATAAAGAAAGTTAATTATTCGCTTTTAGTGTTTTTTAAAAATACGAAAAAAAAACAATTAATTAGCGTCCATCGTCTAATGGATAGGACAGAGGTCTTCTAAACCTCCAGTATAGGTTCGAATCCTATTGGACGTAATATTTACATTGAGAAAAAAGTCTAAGTAAAAAAATATTAAAAAACCTAAATTTAATATTTTTTTATTTTATTAAAATATTTGCTTGTTTTGTTTTTTAGTAAAAAGAAAAAAAGCCGAAAAAAAAAAAAATTTTCGGCTTTTTTTCTTTTTACTAAAAAATACTTAAATTTTTATTTTTCTTCTTGAAGTAAAAAAAGTTCCGTATGTTCTTTAATAGCTTCTTTTAAAATACTTTCAGCTTGTTCTGTAAAAATTTTAGTAGAACGTACAATTTCCGTAAATTGAGGTTTATTAGTAATTAAATATTCGCGTAATTGAACAAGAAATTTCTTTACTTGATCAACTTCTAATACATCTAAATATCCGTTTACTCCAGTATAAATAGTTGCTACTTGCTCTTCTACAGATAAAGGAGATGATTGAGATTGTTTAAGTAATTCGCGTAGTCGTTGACCTCTTGCCAATTGGTTTTGAGTAGCTTTATCAAGATCTGATGCAAATTGTGCAAATGCTTCTAATTCTGCAAATTGAGCTAATTCTAGTTTTAACTTTCCAGCTACTTGTTTCATAGCTTTAATTTGAGCTGCAGATCCTACTCTAGACACAGAAATACCTACATTAATTGCGGGACGAATTCCTGCATTAAATAAATCTGCTGATAAAAATATTTGTCCATCGGTAATAGAAATAACATTTGTAGGAATATAAGCTGAAACATCTCCTGCTTGAGTTTCTACTATAGGTAAAGCAGTCATGCTTCCTTCACCTAATTGTGAACTTAATTTAGCGGCTCTTTCTAAAAGACGAGAATGTAAATAAAAAACATCACCTGGATATGCTTCACGACCTGGTGGTCTTCTCAATAAAAGAGACATTTGTCTATAAGCTTGTGCTTGTTTTGAAAGATCATCATAAATTATTAAAGTATGCTGTTTGCGATACATAAAATATTCTGCTAAAGCAGCTCCTGTATAAGGAGCAAGATATTGCAAGGTAGCAGGAGAATTTGCTGCTTCGGCTACTACAATTGTATATTCTAAAGCACCACGTTCTTCGAAAGTATTAACTACTTGTGCTACTGAAGATGCTTTTTGTCCAATAGCTACATAAACGCATATTACATTTTGACCTTTTTGATTTAAAATAGTGTCTATAGCTACTGCTGTTTTACCAGTTTGTCGATCTCCAATAATTAATTCACGTTGGCCACGACCAATAGGAATCATGGAATCAATAGCAATAAGACCTGTTTGCATAGGTTCATATACAGAACGTCTTGAAATAATACCGGGAGCTGATGATTCAATTAATCTAAATTCTGAAGCTGATATTTGACCTTTACCGTCAATAGGTTGAGCTAAAGCATTTACAACTCGACCTAAGTAAGCGTCACTTACAGGTATTTGAGCAATTTTTCCTGTTGCTTTTACAGAACTACCTTCTTGAATAGTTAATCCATCACCCATTAATACAACGCCAACATTATCTGATTCTAAATTTAAAGCAATTCCTATACTACGATCTTCAAATTCAACTAATTCACCAGCCATTACTTTATCAAGACCGTAAATACGTGCAATGCCATCTCCTACTTGAAGTACAGTACCAACATTTACGACTTTTACTTCTTGACTATAATCTTCTATTTGTTTACGGATAATACTGCTAATTTCGTCAGGTCGAATATTTACCATTAGCGTTCGTTAATAATTTTTTGAAAAATAAAACTAATGAAAGCTAATTAGTTGTGCTTTCCATGGCTCTAAGTAAACCAATATGATAATCAATTACGCGTGAATGTAATTCGTTATTTAAACGTTTATTTAACGCTTCTAAAGCTCTTTCTAATGCAAGACGTGAAACTTGTTGTCTAACTTGTTCAATTGCTCTTTGTTCTTCAAAACGAATAGTAGCATTTTTTGAATCTTCTAATCGTTTTGAATCGTCATCAGCAGCATTTATTAATTCTCTTTTTTCCCTTTCTATTTGAGAAAGACCATTTACGCGAATTTCATCTGCTTTTACTTGTGCCCGTTCTAAACGAATTCGCGCTTGGTTAAGTTTATCAGTTGCTTCATTATATCGTTCTTCCGCGTCATTAATTGTACTTAAAATAGTTTGTTTACGATTACTTAATAAATTGTTTAATGAAAGTAGATTATTTATCGAATATTTTTACGAATTATTAATCTCTTCCCAAACCGAACATGAATTTTTCAATTCATTCGGCTTTCTTGCTTAATTTTTTAACTAAGCTTGCCCCTGTTAATTTTTAATCTTTTTTCAAAATAATTTGTAAAAATTTTATATATTTTTTTAATAGAAAAAAAATTTAAGGACTCTTCTGACAAAAGTTATTTTATTTTTTTTATTAACTGTCAGCAAGGTCATTTTTTTGAATAACTTAATATTAGACTTTTTTTAGGTTGTCAATTTAGCATAAAAAACCAAAACTGGTTAGTTTGTAGAGATAATAACAATTTTATTTAATACATAAATGTAAAAATTAATTTGATATGAGTGTTATATATCAAATGAGTCTCTAAATATGTTTTTATATTTTTTATATATAAAATATTAGGGAAAAGAAAAACCCCAATGACGCTTAGACTTCAAGCATTTTAGCTTTAACCATTTTCTTAATATTTCCGAATAAAGTAATAGTAAAAAATAAAAAATTACTAATTTTACGAAATGCTATAGTTGTTCTAAATTTTGTTTAGAAGTAATTCGTCGGAATTATACACTTTTAAGTGTAACTGGTTTTTCCAATAATTTTATTTAAATAATTAACCCGCACACACTCCCTTTCCAAAGTAAATTAATAAACCAAGTACTACACTTAAATTAATTAAATTGGTTTCTAAAAGATTTGTATTTAAACCAAAATTACCAGCAATAGGCCAATAACTAAAATAAACAACTAAATTAACCATATTTTGCATATTCTCTCTCCCATGAATAGATTATCTAAGTTTTACAGAGTTTTTTACTCAAAATAACTTTAATTTTTAGTTATAGACAGAGACTTATTTATCTAATTTTAAGTCTAACTAGTAATATAATTAAAAAGTAATTTACTTTATTTACACAAAAACAAAATTATAATTTTTGTTTTTCTAAAAAATAAATTGAATTTCAATATTAAATTAAAAATTAAATTGTTTTTTTAAGAAATAAAACGGTTAACCATTTTATTTCTTAAAAAAACAATTTAATTTGAAAAATATAATGCTTTAAAGACAATTAAATTTATACAAAAGGATTTGCAAATAAAAGTGCTAAAGCTACGACTAGACCATAAATAGTTAAAGCTTCCATAAAAGCTAAGCTTAATAACAATGTGCCTCGAATTTTACCTTCTGCTTCTGGTTGTCTAGCAATGCCTTCTACTGCTTGACCAGCAGCTGTACCTTGACCAATTCCAGGTCCAATAGAAGCTAAACCGACAGCTAATCCAGCAGCAATAACAGACGCAGCAGAAATTAAGGGGTTCATTATAATATCCTCTAACAAAATTAAGAAAAAGTTAATTAAAAAAAAAACTTATTCTCTATTGCTCACTTATATTTTTATTAAAAAAAAATTAAGTTAAGCAGTTAATAACTCAAGATGTCTCTTAATAAAGTGATAGTATCACTAAAAAAAAAAAAAATTAAAGTTTTTGTTTTAATCGCTTAAATTGCTTGTTTTTATTTAAGAATTTAAATTTTATTAAATTAAATAAAATAACAATTAAAAATACTTTTTTATTTTAAATTTCAAATAAGTTTTGTTAATTATTAAAAATTGTTTACTATTATACTCAATAAATTTTTATAGGATAATAATAATATACAGTTTAAATCTAAAATTAATTAAATTATTTCTTTTAAAAATAGTTATGTTTAAAAGTCTTTACAATATTTTTACATATATACTTATTTTTTTTTTTTAATTTAATGATGATCTTCTAATGATTCCCCTATATAAGCTGCAGCTAAGGTTGCAAATATTAAAGCTTGAATAGCACTTGTGAATAATCCTAAAAACATCATAGGTATCGGAATAACCAAAGGTACTAAAGAGATAAGAACAGCAACTACTAATTCATCAGCTAATATATTTCCAAAAAGTCGAAAACTTAACGATAAGGGTTTTGTAAAATCTTCTAAAATATTTATTGGTAAAAGTACTGGAGTTGGCTGAATATATTTACCAAAATAATTTAAACCTTTTTTATGAAGACCTGCGTAAAAATAAGCTACTGAGGTTAATAAAGCTAATGCAACAGTTGTATTAATATCATTTGTAGGTGCAGCTAGTTCTCCATGAGGTAATTCAAAAACTCTCCAAGGAAGAAGAGCGCCGGACCAATTCGAAACAAAAATAAATAAAAACATAGTTCCTATGAAAGGTACCCAAGGTCGATATTCTTCTTCTCCTATTTGAGTTCTAGTTAAATCTCGAATAAATTCTAAAACATATTCAACAAAATTTTGACCACTTGTTGGAATAGTTTGTAAATCGCGCGTTGCTAAAATAGCTAAACTTAATAAAATACCAATAACAATCCAGGAAGTTATAAGTACTTGTGCATGAACTTGAAAACTGCCTATTTGCCAATAGAAGTGTTGACCTACTTCCACACCAGATATTTCATATAAATTATTAAGTGTGCTAATGGAAAATTGTGCAGTATACATATTACCCCTTCTAAAGATTAACTATAAAAAATAGAAATGAATTTTATAAACAATTTCATTATTTAAATGTCTTATTGTTCTAAATTTTTTATTATGTTACAACATATTTATTACAATAAAATATTTATTTTTATTGTAATATATTTTTAAGTTTTAAAATAGTAATGAGTAATAAAATAAAAAAAATAAAAAAATTATTCAGTTTTTATTGAATTATAACGACCTGTACTAATAGCTAATGTTAATTTATTTAAAATCCATCGAATAGAAGCTCGAGCATCATCATTTGCTGGAATTGGTATATCTGTAAGATCTGGATCACAATCTGTATCAACCAAACAAATTGTTGGAATACCTAAAGTTCGACATTCTTGAATAGCGGTGATTTCTTTTTGCTGATCTATTATTATTACAATATCGGGTAAACTTGTCATATATTTAATTCCATTTAAATATTTTTGAAGTTGAGTTAATTGTCTTTTTAAAGTTGCGGCTTCTTTTTTTGGAAGTTGATTAAATAATCCTGTCTTTTCTTTATTTTCTAAATCCTTAAATCTTTGAAGACGTTTTTCTATGGTTGACCAATTAGTTAACATACCACCAAGCCATTTTTGATTTACGTAATGACATCGAGCTTTTATAGAAGCTGATGCTACTAAATCAGCTGCTTGATATTTTGTACCTACAATCAAAAATTGTTTGCCTTTACTTGAAGCATTAGCTACTAAATCGCAAGCTTCTGATAAAAAACGAGCTGTTTGAGTAAGATTTAAAATATGAATACCTTTTCGTTCTGTAAAAATATAAGAAGCCATTTTAGGGTTCCATTTTCGAGCTTGATGACCAAAATGTACCCCTGCTTCCATCATTTCTTCTAAATTAATGTTCCAATATTTTTGTTTCATTGTTGTTTTTTTATTAAAAAAGTTTAATTTGTTTTTTTTAATTAGATTAAAATCAATACATTTTTTAAATTTTTTTGTAAATTTATTTTCATTTGTTTTTTTAATAAATTACCTAAAAATTTTTAGATAAATTAATTAAATTTATTTATTGGTATTTATTTCAAAAAATGGCTGCTTTAATTTTTTATGAATCTGATCTGAAGTAAAATAAATAGAAAATTTTTCATATAAAAAAATATCTTTTATTTTATTATTAAATAATTTAATTTTATTTTTTTTTTTTAATAAAATATTTTTATGTTTTTCTAAAGTTATTTGCCAAATAAGTTCTTGACAACCAGTTCCTGCAGGAACTATTCCGCCAAGAATAACATTTTCTTTTAAACCTTTTAACCAATCAATTCGACCCCGCAAAGCCGCTTTTGCTAATACTCGAGTAGTTTCTTGAAAACTAGCTTCTGATATAAAACTTTGAGTGTTAAGAGAAGCTTTTGTTATACCTAATAACACAGGTTTATAGGGAATAATTTCTTCCAAAGCACGATTCATTCTTTTTATTTTTGTAAATTCAATTAATTCTCCAGGTAAAAAACCATTAGTCATTCCATCTTCCAAAGTAATAACTTTAGAAGTCATTTGACGTACAATAATTTCTATATGTTTATCTGATATTTGTACTCCTTGTGACCGATAAACCTTTTGAATTTGATCAACTAAATTTAATTGACTCTGTTCCATACTAATTCGAGCACTCAAAAAATAGCCCCATAAACTTCCAAAAAAACTTGTCATATCTTTATTCCATTCTTCAAAACCTTTTTCTAAATTAATAAAAACTGAATTTATTGGGCGAGCCTCTAATAACTGCTCTACTTTTGGAAGCCCTTGAATAATATCTGCTGATTTTAATCTTTCATATACTAAAGTTATTAATGTATTTCCTTCTTTAAAAATTTCACCATAATTATTATGAACCGTAGCTCCACCAGTAGTTAAATATGGTTTAGCTAATCTAATTACTGAAGAATAATCTTCATAAATAGCTATAATTTGACCAGATTCATTAAAATTATGAGATTTAGATATAGAAAAACCATCGCAAAAAAAATGTCCAAGATTAATAAATTGAATTTTTTTTTTTTTTAAAAAAAATAACGAAAAAGACCAACTTAATAAACTAAAAACAACATTTTTAGTTAATATAAATTTATGAATTTTTTTATTTTCATCCAAAAAGTACCATATAGGTATTTTAATTTTTTTATTAAAATTATCAATAATTGAAAAATTAATTGGTTTTAATTTATTATTAAATTTTTTATAAGAATAAGAAAAAGGTTGAAAATTTTTTGTAAAATTTTGTGAATGACCTAAAAGACCTAGAAATTTTATAAAATTTTGTTTTAAGAAACTTTTCTTTTTTTTTATATTAGAATCTTTAATTACTACTTTTAATTCATTTGATTGATAAGTTAAAATTTTTTCTATATTATTTTCTATTTTCGTACTTTTTTTCGTTTTGCTAACTAAATTAGTTTGAAATAAATTTGATGGTGATAAAACAAGAAAAAAATTTTCTTCTTGATTTTTTTTTGAAGAAGTACGGATAATACCCCAAGTTTTATTAAACAATAAATTTTTTTTACTAAAATTTTGATTAATAATCTGTTTTTTTTTAGTAAAATAAGAATTAAGAATTTTATTATTTTCTTTTTTTTTATAATTAAAGCTAAAATATTCAATTAAACTTATTTGAAGAAAAAATTTACTAATTTTATTAATACGAATTTTTATAAAAGAAATATGAGCTTCTTTGATAAATATTTTTGTTTCCCAAGTTAGTATTAAACAGCTTTGAATTAATTGAATTTCAGTATTATTAAGAATTTCAACTTCTTCACCATCTTGATAAAAAATATATTTAATAGTTTGAAATTTAACTGCTTGTTGTTCTTTTAAGAAGTCTAAAAAAAAAGGTATTGGTAAATTTAAAGAATTATCATTTGATGTTATTTTATATTCTATTGCTGGTCTAATAAAAAAAAAAGAATTATTTTTGGAAAGTACAATCCATTCAAGATAAATCCAATTTTTAGCATAAAATTGTTCAAAAACTTTTTTTCCTGGAGCTATTAAAATACCACTTTGTTTAAAGTTTTTTTTTTTTTCTTTAGAAGAATATATACTTCCAGGTAATATTTTTATTTCAAAATTATTATTTTTTTTTTTTATTTTAACCAAGCCAGTTACTTTACTAGTAATAGTAGAAGTTATTTTTGTTCCCGCTTCAATAAAACTATTATTTTTTATTAAAAGAGAAGAAAAAAGAGATTGATCTAAATTATGTATTTCTTCAGGAATAAAAAAAAAATTACCTTCTTTTATTATTTTATATCTTGATCTACCATTCTTATTTTTTGAGTCTTCAAAAATATTTTTTGTTTTACTAATTAAATCAACTTTTATAGTACCATATTTTATAATTCCTGAATTTTTTATTCTATATTTAGGATCATTAAAAATAGCAAAAATATCATTTTTTTTTAAAATGCCATTTTGGGGTATTTTAAGAATAAGTGGGACTATTGGTTTTTTTTCATATTCATTTTTTTTTTTATTAAAAAAAAAAAGAGTTTTTTTCTTTTTTTGAATTTCCAAAAAATTGTAAGTATATAAAATAATACTAGAATAAATAAAATTCCAAAAGTAATTTAAAAAATTATTTTTATAAAAACTCACATTTTTATTTGCAATTGGAAGTTTATTATCTAACTTATCTTGATTGCGATAGAATAAAAAAGATTCATTACATTTTTCGAAATGCCCTGCTAATATCCATATATGACCCGTCATATATAAAAGATGAACATTACTATGTATATATTCAGATGCATGGTGAACTTTTGTACTCCAATGCATTTCACCAGATAAATTTGAATAAATATATTTTTGAATTTTTTCTTTAAAAGGAGATATTTTAGCACGAATTTCTGCAATAATTTGTTTTGATTCTACATATTGATTATTTTGAACTAAAAGCATACTTTGTGGTGGAATAACCAAATTATTTACTTTTTTTTTGCTTTTAATAATAACAGATAAGTTATTATTACATATCCACGCAGGATGACCATGGCGAGTACGTGTAGGATAAACTGAATCTTTATCAAATTGAATAATTCCGTTAAATGGTGTTCGTATATGTTCTGCAATATCACCTGTAAAAACTCCACCAGTATGAAACGTTCTTAACGTCAATTGAGTACCTGGTTCTCCAATAGACTGTCCCGCAATAATGCCGACAGCTTCGCCTAATTCTATTAAATTACCGTGAGTAAGACTCCATCCATAGCATAATTGGCAAATCCATAGCATATTTTTACAAGTTAAAGGAGAACGTATAAAAATTTGTTTTTTTTTAGTAGTTATTAAGGAAAGAGCAAGGTTAGCTGTAATATCTTGATTACGGATAGCAATGCATCTTTCATTTATGTATACATTTTCTGCTAATATACGACCAATTAATTTTTGTTGATTATTTTTTTTTTTATAAGTATCGCGCGAAGTAATTGCAAAAATACCTTGAAAAGTACCACAATCCATTTTTCTTACCACAATATGCTGAACTACTTCAACTAATCTACGTGTAAGATATCCAGCATCTGATGTTCGTACTGCCGTATCAACGACTCCTTTACGAGCACCATAACAAGAAATAATATATTCTGTTAAAGATAACCCTTCACGAAAATTACTTTGAATAGGTAAATCAATAATTTGACCTTGTGGGTCTGACATTAAACCTCGCATACCTACTAACTGATGAACTTGTGATGTGCTTCCTCGAGCTCCCGAAAAAGACATCATATGTACTGGATTTAACGAATCTGTCATCCGAAAATTAGGATTCATTTCTTGTTTTAAATATTCACTTGTTGCATACCATGTTTCGATTAATTGACGTAGTTTTTCTACTGCATGAACGTTTCCATAACGATAATTTTTTTCAGAAGTATAACCTTGTTGTTCCGCATCTTGGATCAGCCAACTTTTTGAAGGTGCTGTTAAAAGATCATCAATTCCTAATGAAATTGCAGCTTGAGTAGCCTGTTTAAAGCCTAGATTTTTAAGTTGATCTAAAATATGTGTTGTGTATGTAATACCAAAGTGAGCAATTAATCTACTAATAAGCTGTTTTATGGCAGTTCTATCCATCACTTTATTATAGAAAAGCATTTTGGCTGGTTCTGCCATAATAAAAAACCTCTTTATTATCATAAACAGGATATACCAATAAATTTAAGCTATTTTTCATTTGGCTTTTTTTTTTGTTTCTGTTTGTAGAAAAAATGAATATTATATAATTATTGCTGGTAAAGATGTATTTCGAAATTGCGAAGCTTTTAAAGTACCTTGAATAGCTTCTTCTATTTGTTGATTAAATATAATACGACCAACAGTTGTGCAAATATAAAAATTAGTAATTTGTTCTTTTTTATTTTTTCTAAGTTGATAATGTTCATAAATTTTAGAAAAAATACCAGAAGAATTGTATTGAACTTCAACAGGTTTTTCACGATTTATTGACGTAATTATTCGCAATTTTGTTTCCCATCGAAGCCACAAAGGACTGTGTAATTTAATTTTTTTTTGTTTTTGAGCTTTTATTACATCATCATAACTATAAAAATAAGGTGTTTTATTTAAATTAATTTTGTTATTATTATTATTGTATTTATAAGGATGATTTTTATTACCATAAATACCTTGATGATTTTCAATTGTTAATAAATAAAGTCCCAGAAGCATATCTTGACTTGGTACAGAAATTGGATCTCCTGTAGCAGGAGACAAAAGATTTGTATATGAAAACATAAGTAATCGCGCTTCAACTTGAGCTTCTAAAGACAATGGTATATGAACAGCCATTTGATCTCCGTCAAAATCTGCATTAAATCCTCCGCAGACTAGTGGATGTAAACGAATAGCGCGACCTTTTATTAAAATAGGTTGAAATGCTTGTATGCCTAATCTATGTAAAGTAGGTGCTCGATTTAATAAAATAGGATGTCCTTGCATAATTTCTTGAAGTACTTTCCATATAATAGACTCTTTGTTTTGAATCATACTTTTAGCTGCTCTGAGATTAGGAGCAAGATGTCGTCCAATTAAACCTCGAATAACAAAAGCTTGAAATAATTCTATTGCCATTTCTCGTGGTAACCCACACTGATGTAATGGAAGAGAAGGACCAACTATAATAACAGATCGTCCTGAATAATCAACTCGTTTTCCGAGTAAATTTTCACGAAAGCGTCCTTCTTTTCCTTCAATAACATCTGAAAAAGATTTATAAGGCCTATTATGACTATCTTTCATAGGTTGTCCCCGAATACCATTATCAATAAGTGCATCTACTGCTTCTTGTACTAATCTAGTTTGACAAACAACTAAACCTCCTGGTGTAGAACCACTTCTGGCCGAAAAATCAATAAGAGTATTATTTCTATAAATAACTCTTCGATATAGTTCATTTAAATCAGAAGTAATTAATTCGCCTTCGCCTAATTCAATCATAGGCCGTAATTCAGGCGGAAGAACTGGTAAAAAAGATAAAACCATCCACTCTGGTTTTATATCTGTTTGAAGAAATTGTTTTACTAATTTTATACGTCTTACCAAAAGATCTTTTCTTCTTTGAATTTTTCGATCTTCCCATTCATTTCCTGTAGATTTTCGTTCTACTAATTCTTTCCATTCTATATATGTATAATTCATAACTACTTGAAGATTGATATTACTTATTTGTTTTTTAATAGCATCACCTCCAGTAGCTATTTCTCTAGTCTGAAATGCTTCAAATCCAGTTGAAGAAAAAAAACGAGGAAATATTTCTCTCCACGATTGATCTTCATATTTAAATAAACCTCGTAATTTTAATAAAGTAGGTTTTTTTGAAATAGGTCTAGCAAGAAAAAGATTGGGATAGGTTTCTTTTTTTTAATTTTTTTAATTCCCCCCCTCAGAATCGGACATGAAAATTTTTTTTCATCCGGCTCAAATAGCATTAAATTTTAATTTTTAATAATATTGTAATTGTAAATACAAGTTTTATATATGTATTTCTTGAAATATATTAAAAAAATATATATTTTGTTTTTTTTATATAAAAATTAGAAAAAAAAACAATTTATTACTATTTTTTACTCAAGTTATATTCAAAAGTTTAAGAAAATTTTTATTTTTGAGTAATCTTACTTTCTTTAAATGATATATTTTTTTACAAAAATACCTCGAATATTTTTAGAATTAATAAGAAATTATCTTGTTTATACACTTATTTTTGTAATCCTGTAGGTTTTCTTTCTATTTCGATGGATCTAGTATTATTTAGCGTATATATATGCGATGAATAAACAGCACTATCCATTATAAATCAATACAATAATAAATTAAAAATTAAATTTTATTTTTTTACGAAATCTACAAATGTTAAAGAAAAAATTATACAAAAAATACATAAAGATAGTAAATAGTAAATATTTCTATATTTATATATATATGTAAATAGAAACCTTAGATTAAATACTTTAAATTTAAATTTTTTTGAGTTTTATGTTACTTTTTTAACGAAACATATCAAAATAAGAAATATCCTTATAATAAATAAAATAGGATAACAGTTGTAATTCAATCTGTATAATTAAGTTCTATAACCAAGTCACACATCGCAATATACTAGACTTTCTAATTCTTTAAGAGGTTTAGCTAAAAGATTTGCAATATAACTAGGTAAGCGTTTTAAATACCACACATGTGTTACTGGGCAAGCTAATTTAATGTATCCCATTCGATATCTTCGAACACGTGATTCAATAAACTCAACACCACATTGTTCACAAAATTTTGCATATTTTTCAATTGTTTGATATTTTCCACAAGCGCAAAGTCCGCTTTTAATAGGACCAAAAATACGTTCACAAAATAATCCATCTTTTTCAGGTTTATGTGTTTTATAATGTAAGGTATATGGTTTTGTTACTTGTCCGACAATTTCTCCATTAGGTAAAATTCTTTCAGCCCAACTGCGTATTTGTTCAGGAGAAGCTAATCGAATTCGAAGATGCTGATATTTTTCTTGATGAATCATAAAATTTAAATTTCTTTTTTTTTATTAAACTTCTTTAAAATTTACATTTAAGTTTTTTTCAAATATAACTGAATGATCTAAGTCTAAAGATAAAGATCTTAATTCTCGAACAAGTAATCGAAAAGATTCTGGAGCAGTACTAGGTTTAGGTATTGGCTCTCCTGTTATAATTGCACCAAGTACTTCATATCGAGCATGAATATGATCAGATTTAATAGTAAGCATTTCTTGTAAAATATAAGCAACACCAAAACCTTCTAAAGCCCATACTTCCATTTCTCCTACTCTTTGTCCTCCACGTCTAGATCTGCCTCTAAGAGGTTGTTGAGTAACAAGTGCGTAAGGTCCACTAGAACGTGCGTGAATTTTATCGTCAACTTGATGAATTAATTTTAGCATATAAGCTTTTCCTACTGTAACAGATTGTTCAAATATTTCTCCAGTTCTTCCATCTATTAAACGACTTTTTCCAGGATTTTCAGTTTCAAATAACCAAGGGTTTCCTGTTTTTGTACTTGCTTTATATAGTTCTGAAAAAACTAGTTTTCTTGAAGCTTCTCGTTCATATCTTTCATCAAAAGGGGTTATTCGATAATGTTTTTTTAAAAAATGACCGGCTAAACCAAGTAAGCATTCAAAAATTTGTCCTACATTCATTCGCGAAGGTACCCCTAATGGACTTAATACCATATCAATTGGTGTGCCATCTTGTAAATACGGCATATCTTGGCGAGGTAAAATTTTTGAAATAATACCTTTATTACCATGTCTTCCAGCTACTTTATCTCCTACTTGTATTTTGCGTTTTTGAGCTATGTAAATATGTATTATTTTTTCATAATTAGTCGAATTTTCTTTTTTAGAAATCCATCGTACATCAATAACTCGTCCTTTTCCACCTGAAGGAACTTTTAAACAAGTTTCTTTTGCAGTTGCTACTTGAATACCAAATATAGCTTGTAATAATTTTCCTTCTGGAGCACGTAATGAGTCTTCTGTTTCTTGAGGTGTTAATTTTCCTACTAAAACATCTCCTGTTTCAACCCAAGATCCTAACAATACAAGTCCATTTTTATCTAAATGACGTAGTACGTTATTTTCTAAATGAGGTATTTCTTTAGTAATTTTTTCCATACCTTGACTTGTAGTACGAGATTTAATTTCATATCTTTCAATATGAATTGATGTATAAATATCTTCATATATTAGACGTTCGTTAATAAGTATTGCGTCTTCAAAATTATACCCTTCCCATGGCATATATGCTACTAAAATATTTTTTCCTAAGGCTAATTCTCCTTTTAGAGTTGCTGCGCCATCTGCTAGAATTTGTCCTTTTTTTAAAAATTTTTGTTGAGTAACTTGTATTTTTTGATGTATGCAAGTACTATTATTTGAACGCTGGTATATATTGAAAAATTTAGTTGTGTTTTTTTTTTTATTAGTGTCGATCAAATTTATTTTTTTACCATCAGTATATAAAATTTTTCCACTTTGTTTTATAATAGTAATACTTCCAGAATCGAGAGCTGCTTGACTTTCTAAGCCTGTTCCTACAATACATTTTTCAGGTTTTATAAGTGGAACTGCTTGACGCTGCATATTAGATCCCATTAAAGCACGATTTGCATCATTATGCTCTAAAAAAGGAATTAGAGAAGCGCCAACAGAAAAATATTGTAAAGGATAAATACTTCGAAGATGTATTTGTTCCCAAGCAATAGCTAAAAATTCTTGTCGATATCGAGCTGGAGTTATTTGTATTTGTTGTGTATCTTGATCTAAGGCCAAACAATTTCCAGTAGCTATTCGATAATATTCATCTTCTCCGGCAGATAAATAAAGAAGTTTTTCTTCTTTAGAAATTTTTGACATTTTATAAAAAGGACTTTCTAGAGATCCCCAAGTATTAACTTTTGCATGAATCGCTAATGAGGCAATGAGTCCGGCATTCATACCTTCAGATGTTTCAATAGGACAAATGCGTCCATAATGACTAAAATGAATATCTCGTACTTGAAAATTAGCCGTTCGTCTTGTTAATCCTCCAGGACCTAAAGAACTTAATCTTCGTTTATGAACTATTTCTGTTAATGGATTAGTTTGATCTAAAAATTGAGATAAAGGGTGTGAACCAAAAAATTCTTTAAAAGTAGCTATTAATGGAGTTGGACTAATTAAACTTTTAGGATTAGGTAAACGCTTTCTCTTAGTTGCTCCTCGTATAATTTGTCGTACGGAATTTTCTAAACGTGTTAATGCTAATTTTAATTGATCTTGTAATAAGTCTGCTACTGATCGAATACGACGGTTTTTTAAATGATCTATATCATCAAGTGTACCAATACCAAATTTTATTTTTATCAAATAATCTATAGCAACTAAAATGTCTTGTGGTAGCAAAAAATATTCATTTTCAGGTACGTTAAGATTCAGTTTTTTATTTAAATTTAATCGACCAATTTTTCCTAATTCACATCTTTGTTGAAAAAATTTTTTTTGTAATTCTTTACGTATAGATTCGGAAAATACAATATCTCCACCTATACAATATAATTGTTTATAAAGTTCGACTATTGCATCTTCACTTGATTGGGGTTGTTCTTTTTTTTTTTTTTTTTTCAAGACGTCTAAAAAAAATTTTGGAGAACAAACACTATCTAAAATTTGTTTTATTGTTAAACCCATGGCTAATAATAAAACTAAAATTGACACTTTTCGTTTTTTACTTATACGAGCCCAAATTCTCGTCTTGCTATCAATTTCTAATTTTAGTCTTCCTCCCCAATCAGAAATAATTGTACTTGTATATATAGGAATTGCGTTATGATCTAGTTCTAAATTATAGTAAATACCTGGACTTCTTAAAATTTGATTAATGATTACTCTTGCAACACCATTAACTACAAAAGTTCCTTGAGAATTCATTAAAGGAATACTTCCAATAAATACAGTTTGTTTTTGTGCTTTTCTTTTTTTTTCTCTAGCTAATTGTGCTGGTACATATAAATCTGAAGAATATGTACTTGATTGATATACAGCATCTCTTTCGTTTATTAAAGGTTTTACTAATTTATATTCTTTATTCAATAATTGAAATTCAAATTCTTGATCTGCGTCTTTAATTTTAGGAAAATAACTAAGTTCTTCAATTAAACCTTTATAAATAAAACGATGAAATCCTTCAAATTGTATTTTTCCAAATTCAGGTAGTACAAAAATTTCCATGGTTTTTTTCTCTAAAATAGTGTTAGAGTTTATTGTATAATAACAAATATAATTTCTAATTATTTTTATTTTCTATCTAATTGCATAACTAAAAAATATTTTCATTAAATTTTTTTATTTTATTAAATTTTTTTTATGTTAAATATTTTTATTAAAAAAGACTTGATTAAAAAAGAATTAAGTTTTACAATAATGTAGTTTATTATTAACAAATTCAAAATTTATAATAAGTAAAAAAAACTTATAAAATTTTTGTAAAAACTTTTACTAAAAAAAGGCGATATGGCCAAGTGGTAAGGCAGAGGTCTGCAAATTCTCTATCCCCAGTTCGAATCTGGGTGTCGCCTTAATAATAATAATATAAAAAAGATTTGGATTATCTATTATGTCGTATTTTAAATAAAAAATGATATTGCTCTATATTTAATATAGTCTATTACTTTTTTTTTTATTTAAATTTATAATTAATAGATAATCCTAATATTAAGAATAAATCAAATGAGAAAAAAAAGCAAGTATTATTATCAAATTATAATAATTAGTAAAAATACATATATATATTTATAAAGTATATATATTAATTTCTATTAAAAAAATTACAAAAATTTTTTTTTTACTTAATTAAATATTAATTTAGTTTTAGCTTTTTTAAAAGTATACAATTTAGCATTTATAAAAATATACAAGTAATAATTACTACTATCGTAAGTGATATAAAAATAACAAGGATAATTTTTGTATTTCTTGTTACTTTCAATTTAGTTTTTCATACGAAAAAAAAAAGATTATAAAAATAAGCATTGAAAAACAAATTAGTTTAATATCTTTTATTTTTTATTTTTAATAGTAAAATAAAAGATATTAAACTAATTTAAGTAGAATAATTAAATTATATAAGAAATAAAAAAAGTATAATTAACTTTTTCCCATCCTTTATAAATTTTTCTTTTTAATTTTATATTTTTATAAGTTATATTTTCTTTCAAATTTTTTTTTTTTATAATAAAAGAATTCTTTTTTTTTTTAGAAAAAATTGTAAAATTAATTTTATTATTACGTAAATATAAACTTTCTGCTATAAAAAAAATAGCTGTTCCACTTAAAAGTATTTGTGATAATAAAAGAATTGGATCTAACCGCCAACCTTGAAAAATAAGAATTCCTCCACATAACAACCCAACGGATGAAAAAAAAGAATCATAATATTGAGATAGGTTAATGTTTTTATTTAATTACATATTCCCCCTCTAAAAACCATATATGATATTTTAATTTCTTTATGGCTTAAGCAGTAAAATAACAACAAATTTGTATTTTAACTACTCTAAATCCAAGTAAGTGTATAAATGTAAAATATAGTTTTAAACATAAACGTTTTGGATTGTCTTTTATCTGTTTAAATTATTTTTAAAAATAGATTTATTTATTTGTACTTAATTAAAAAATCTTTAGATTTATTTAATATTTCGTGGATTGAATAATTTTATTTCCAAAGAAACAAAAAATTAATTAAATAAGAAAAAGCAATATATGTTAAAAAATAACAATATGTAATAAACTTTTTTTATGTAAGTATAATTCCATTTTAATTTATAAATTTAAATATGTTTGCGGAATACTAAAAAAAAAATTTAATTTTTAATCATAGATTAGATAAATAAAAAAAAACTTTCAAGTTTTATATTTATTATTATTAATAAATAAATTGAAATTTTTACCACTTTTTAAGTACATTCTAAATCACACCTCTAGATACATTAAATTCCCTTATGCGAAGGGCATATAAAAGTATACCTACTATAATAAGCCCTATTCCGACTATAGTGCTAGGACCTAGTTCTATATGAATCATATAATAATAAATAAATAAAATGAAAAAAACTAAAAAAATTATATATATATATAATTTTTTTAGTTTTTTTAACTTAATTTTAATATTGTAAAGAACTAAATATTTAAATAAAAATACAATATTATTTGATAAATCCAAGATTTTTAATAATTTTTAATAATTAAAAATTTTTATTAACTACCTTGACTAACGGTTTGTACATAAAGAATTAGTAAAAAAGCTGTAGGGATTAAAATGAACAATGCAGTAGCAATAAATGCAAGAATGTTTACTTCCATATGGTTGTTATATTAGTGTTTAATTTACAATATTAAAAAATATCATCTGATTTTTATTTATAATTTTTTATATTTGTTTTCTATTAATATAATTATTAAATCAATAATATTAATAAAATATTTTAAATAGAATAAATATTCTTTTTTTTTTAGTTTAATAAAATCATTGATATCAACTAAGTAGTATAACATAAGATTATTTTTTTATTATAAAGTAAATATTGCCTTGAAGAGGACTCGAACCTCCACGCTTTAAAGCATAAGATTTTGAGTCTCATGTGTCTACCATTTCACCATCAAGGCTTCTGAAAAAAAAAATTTATATTTAACAGTCTTTAAGAAACTATTATATAATAATAAAACAAAAAAATATAATTTTAATTTGTTTTTTTTATTATTCTATATATATAGAATAATAAAAAAAAAACAAATTAAAATTTTTACTAATAATATAAAAATATTAAATATGTGTAAAACTACTTAAATTTAAATTATTTTGAAATAAATTGATAATGGGATTCATAAATATTCCTAAAAACATAGAAGCAATTACACAAATAATTATACTAATTTCAATTGAGTTTTTGTAAAAAATGGAAAAAGAAAAACCAGTATATGTTTGTATGTAAGAAGTAACTTCTTTATTTTCTGCAGTAATTAATAATTTAACTATTTTTAAATAATAATATATAGAAATAATGCTTGTAAAAAGTCCTATAAAAACTAAAAAATACAAACCATTTTTCCATGCACACCAAAATAGATAAAGTTTTCCAAAAAAACCAGATAATGGAGGGATACCTCCTAAAGACAATAAACATAATGCAAAAGAAAAAGCTAATAAAGGATCTTTTAAAATCAATCCACTGTAATCGCGAATATTATCTGTTCCTGTACGTAATCCAAATAATATAATACAAGCAAAAGTTCCTAAATTCATAAATATATAAAATAACAAATAAACTATCATACTTATATATCCATTAAAATTCCCAACAATTACTCCAATCATTAAATAACCAATTTGACTTATTGAAGAGTATGCAAGCATACGTTTCATACTTGTTTGAGTAATAGCTACTAAATTACCTAATATCATACTACAAATAGATAATATTTCTAAAATAAAATGCCATTGATTAAAAAGGAAGGGAAAAACAATATTAAAGAGACGAGCTAGTAAGGCTAACCCTGCTATTTTTGAAACAACCGAAAGAAAAGCAACGACTGGGGTAGGGGAGTTAGAATCGAAACGAAGATTACTCATTCTTTTCTCTCATTCAAAACTGTGCATGAAATTTTTACTTCACACAGCTCCTAAGTAATAGTTTAAATTAATATTACTTTCTTCGTGTATGTATATAAAAATTAAAAGATAAATATTAGTATTTAAGTAAAATTAAACTTTACGAAGAATCCTGCTTTAATTATTTTTTTTTAATATTAAAATTTTAGTTATTTTGTTATTCAATCAAAATTATTTGAACAAAGTTTAATAAAATTTAATAAAAAAAATATTTAAATTTTTTCGTTTTAATAGTCATGAATTTTTATTTTAGGGTTTTTTTTTTTCTAAATAAATACGTATATTACACTCATAATTTTTGAAGGAAAAAAAATTACTGAATAATGTATTTAAATTTTTAATTTTAGTTTATTTTATTTATATCATTTTTTTAATTACCCTTAATAGTTAACTTTTTTTTATTATTTTAACTTTGCTTTATTTTAGATTTAATTTAAATTTATTAAAAAAAAATTTATTTAATATTTAATAAAAGTTAAATTTTATTTTGAGTGAAAATAATAATTTTTTTTTATTTTGCATGTCTAAAAAAGTATTTATAAATATTGTAAACATAATAAAAAATTATGTTTTTTTATTTATAAAAAACGAATCACACTCCTTCATACACATCAGGAGTCCATTGATGAAAAGGTACTAAAGAAAGTTTAAATCCAATTCCTGCAATAATAAATACAAGTCCAAGTAAACTTCCTGAAGAATTATACATTTCTGTATTCAAAAGTCCACTTGCTATTTTTTGAAGTTGAAGTTCTCCTCCTGATAAACCGTATAACCAAGAAAAACCATAAATTAAAAAAGATGAACTTGTTCCACCTATAAGTAGATATTTCATAACAGCTTCATTAGATCTAACATCATTTTTAGTATAACCAGATAGTAAATACGAACATAAACTTAAACATTCTAAAGAAACGAAAATAGTCACTAAATCATTAGCGCTACATAAAAACATTCCTCCTATGGTTGCTGTTAATATAAAAACAAAAAATTCTGTTATTGATAGTTTTGTACATTCAATAAAATCCGTAGATAAAGGAATACATAAGATTGAACATAAGACTATAAAAATTTGAAGTATTCTGCTAAAACTATCATCTTGAAAATTACCTGAAAAACTAATAGTGGGTTCTTTTTGGAATTGAAAAAGTAAAATAATAATACTTAGTGACAAACTTAATAAAGAAATATAAAAAAATAAAGATTTATTTTTTATTTCTAAAATTAAATCTAATATTAAAATAACTATTAAAAAAAAAATAAGAATGCATTCAGGCAAAATAGTACTTGTATAAAAAAAAGAAAAATTAAATTCTAAATCCATAAAAATTTTCTCGATATATTAGTATTTGTATATTTTATAAATAGTTTATTAATAAAATTTAATAAATTTTATTAATAAACTATTTATAAAATATTAATTTAAAAAAAAAAAAGCTATGTATATTCTTTTTTTTTTTTCAAGAAAATACATTTTTTACTCTTAAAAAAATCAACGAAAATGAGCAAAAGCTCTATTAGCTTCCGCCATTCTATGAGTTTCTTCTTTTTTTCGTATTGCATCTCCATTATCTCTCGCAGCATCTATTAATTCATAACTTAATTTAAAAGCCATATTTCGACCTGATCGTTTTTTAGATGCTATTAATAACCAACGAATAGCAAGAGCTTTTCCTTGTGCAGATTTTATTTCAATTGGTACTTGATAAGTAGATCCACCTAAACGTCTTGCTTTTACTGTTACATTAGGAGTTACTCTACGTATAGCTTGACGTAAAACTGATAGTGGATTTTTTTTTGTTTTTTGTTTAATATTTTTCATTGCTTTGTAAAGAATTTGATAAGCTAATGATTTTTTTCCATTTTTAAGAATTCGATTAACCATCATATTTACTAATCGATTACGGTAAATTGGATCAGATTTTCCTGCTTTTTTTTCTACTGAACTGCGACGTGACATAATATTTAAAAATAATTAAATAGTTTATTTTGGCTTTTTTACTCCATATTGTAGAGTAGATCAATATTAATTAAAAATACTTAAAATCTCTCTTCAAACTGTATGTACAATTTTTACTGAATACAGCTTTCAATATTTAAAATAAAAATATTAAATACTTACTCATTTTAAATTGAGTATCCGTTTTCTTTTTTTAGAAAATCTTGTATTTTATTAATTTTACAATAAAATCCTTAGGTTTAAAAAAATTATGTTAATTTTTAGTTTTTGTTTTTTTTTTTAACTCGTTCTAAAAAAGTTAAAGTTCTTTTTTTTTTTTTTTTAGTAAAAATAAGTTAGGGAATACCTTTTTTTTTATTGAATAAATAAACCTTAGATATTTAAAATTTTAGCCTGCTTTAGTTCCTGTATAACATTTTTGTTTTATGGTTAGCTATATTTACATGTTTCAACAATTAACATGGTATTAATTTTTATAATACTAGTATTAAAATAATAATATACAACGCACTAGAACGCCCTTGTTGACGATCTTTTACTCCTACAGCATCAAGAGTTCCTCTAACAATATGATATCTTACACCAGGTAAATCTTTAACTCTTCCTCCTCTAACTAATACTACAGAATGTTCTTGTAAATTATGGCCAATACCGGGTATATAAGCTGTAATTTCAAATCCAGAAGTTAATCTTACTCTTGCTACTTTACGT